ATGTCACCAAAAACAGAGACTAAAGCAAGTGTCGGATTCAAAGCGGGTGTTAAAGATTACAGATTAACTTATTATACTCCGGAATATCAGACCAAAGATACTGATATCTTGGCAGCATTCCGAGTCACTCCTCAACCTGGAGTGCCCCCCGAAGAAGCGGGAGCAGCGGTAGCTGCCGAATCTTCCACTGGTACGTGGACCACTGTTTGGACCGATGGCCTTACCAGTCTTGATCGCTACAAGGGGCGATGCTATGATATTGAACCCGTTCCTGGAGAAGAAACTCAATTTATTGCCTATGTAGCTTACCCTTTAGACCTTTTTGAAGAAGGCTCTGTGACTAACCTGTTTACTTCTATTGTAGGTAATGTATTTGGATTCAAAGCTTTACGGGCTCTACGTCTGGAAGATTTACGAATTCCTCCTGCTTATTCAAAAACTTTTCAAGGCCCACCACATGGTATTCAAGTAGAAAGAGATAAATTAAACAAATATGGTCGTCCTTTATTGGGATGTACTATCAAACCAAAATTGGGTCTATCTGCCAAGAATTATGGTAGAGCGGTTTATGAATGTCTCCGTGGTGGACTTGATTTTACCAAGGATGATGAAAACGTGAATTCCCAGCCATTTATGCGCTGGAGAGATCGTTTCTGCTTTTGTGCAGAAGCAATTTATAAAGCTCAGGCTGAGACGGGTGAGATTAAGGGACATTACCTGAATGCGACTGCAGGTACATGTGAAGAAATGATTAAAAGAGCAGTATTCGCCAGAGAATTGGGAGTTCCTATAGTCATGCATGACTATCTGACTGGAGGTTTTACGGCAAATACTTCGTTGGCTCATTATTGCCGAGATAACGGCCTACTTCTTCACATTCACCGCGCAATGCACGCAGTTATTGACAGACAAAGAATTCATGGTATGCACTTCCGTGTACTGGCTAAAGCACTACGTATGTCTGGTGGAGATCATATTCATGCTGGTACTGTAGTAGGTAAACTTGAAGGAGAACGAGAAGTCACTTTGGGTTTTGTTGATCTATTGCGTGATGATTTTATTGAAAAAGACCGAAGTCGTGGTATTTATTTCACTCAAGATTGGGTCTCTATGCCGGGTGTTCTGCCTGTAGCTTCAGGAGGTATTCACGTTTGGCATATGCCTGCTCTGACCGAGATCTTTGGAGATGATTCCGTATTACAGTTTGGTGGAGGGACTTTGGGGCACCCTTGGGGAAATGCACCTGGTGCAGTGGCTAATCGGGTCGCTTTAGAAGCTTGTGTACAAGCTCGTAATGAAGGACGTGATCTTGCGCGTGAAGGTAATGAAGTGATCCGCGAAGCTACTAAATGGAGTCCTGAACTAGCTGCCGCTTGTGAAGTATGGAAGGAAATCAAATTTGAATTTGATACGATTGATCGCTTGTAATCGAGTGACTTTCGTCTGTTTGGTCCCTTAATCGAAGCGAGCTCGGCCCAATCTTTTCTTTTAAGATTGAGCCGAATACCGAATGGATGGGAATAGAATAATTCGGCTAGAGGAAAGGTATTTGCCTAATATCTAATATTCTAGATTACTCGATGGGGTCAGTGGATCAGTAGATCCAGGCCCGGGGGGGCAAGGGCCTGCAATCTATTCTAGCTCGCACCCAAACTGAGCTAAAGTATGATGGTTTGTATTTGTGTCTATTAAAAGTTAAGTTGTACACGTAACAATACTATATAGAAAAAAGATGAGAAAATGTGTGAAGAAAACAAAGATTCTGAGAAAATGTGTGAAGAAGACAAAGATTCTGAGAAAATGTGTGAAGAAGACAAAGATTCTGAGAAAATGTGTGAAGAAGACAAAGATTCTGAACATATCGACGAAACAAAACCCGTAGAAAACAGATTGAGTTCGGAACGTTTCAAACATTTGTGGGTTTTGTGCGAGAATTGTGAGGCCGTTATATATAAAAAATTTTTTTTAGAACAAAAAGGTGTTTGTGAGGAATGCGGGGCAACGCTAGAGATCACTAGTTCAGAGCGAATTGAATTATTAATTGATAATGAAACTTGGTGTCCTATGGACATGAATTTTTCTAGTACAAATGTTTTAGAAACACAGCATACGACGTTTGACATCAAAGCGGTTCAAAGGCTCTCAACTATGTTGTACATAATAATTGAGAACAAATATTTTGATTTTGAATTTTTTCACAAAGACAAAAATGGGTTAAAAACATTAGTAGGATACAATATTACTCTTGTTAATATCGTTAAGGTTGTATTAGAAAAGAAATTCATAAAATATCTGAGTTTAGACAAAAAGGAAACTATTAGGATATTACAAAATATTATTGATACAGGTTTGAAAACAGTTCAATTTGTCCTTTTTGAAATACATAAAAAAATAACACATGAATTAGCGCGACTTGCGCTTTTCTCTCAGTTTTCATATATTTTAACTGATTATGTTGCAGAGACTATATATCCCCCTAGATGGTTCGTTCCCCTTATATGGTTCATTTTTTTAAAGGTATTTTTTTTTAAAGGTAGATTTGTAGAAGATGTAGAAGATACATCATTTTTTGATGAACTTTTCTATTCATTGTCTCATGAAATTCTATCTTTTTTTCAATGGAATGAGTACCATTTTCTAGATGAAGATGAAATGTGTATTCTGGAAGATTTTCTAAATTATATGACCGATTTGACAGATGCAGCACTAGAAGCAATAGACCACGAGAGCGATATGATTATCGAAGAAATAGCCAGCATGGATCTGCTGGATCTTTTCAAAGGTCTTTTTCCTGATGAGGATGATATTTCTATTTCTGAAGATTTGATCGAACAGGTAAACAGCATGTATCCGCATCCTTTTTTTGATGTTTTTCCTTCTTATTCTATTCAACCTGTACAATCTTTAATGGATTTGATTGAAAAGAACATTTGCACAAATTTGACCTTCCTAATGAAATTCACTAAACAATTAGCCAATTTAAAAGAACAATTAGTATCACAAGATAAGTTCTTGAAAGTAACGGCGGTAAACTTAGTGAAAATAGAACTTTATTTTCCGGAAGAAAAAAGAAAAGCAAGGAAAATAAAAAAACTATTTCCTTTTTATCCAGGAAATAATCCAGAGACAAATTACTGTTTATGGCTGCGAAAACATACGGCGATATGTTTGATGGAAAGATATCTGGTTTTGAAAGATTTTAAATATTGGTTTAAATCTCGTTGTTGTGGTTTACTTAAAGGAGAAGAATTCTATCGGTTCGGTTCCGATATTCTAGTAAAATACGTTAAAAAACAAGATCGCTATCAGTGTTATAATATCATTGATGCTATCATATATGATGAAAAAATAGACGATAATATCGTAGAAGATCGCTATAGACGCTATCTCGACGAAGATCCCTATGAGTGTGATAATAGCATTGATCATAATCATATCATAGAGGAAGCACACTCTCTCGAAAAAGGTCTAATACTCTATTACAAGAAAAATGAAAAAGATTGTGACAGTAATTTACATTTACAGTTGTGGAGCCTCAATTACAAGAAAGATTCATGGTCATACATGAGTACTTTTTTTTCGAATCCTGAACCTGTGATTGAAGAGGTTAAAATATTATTTCTAGATTTACTAGAGATAATGAAAGATTTTTCTACAATAACACTAGATAGCAAAGAAAAATTTTGTAAGAAAAACGAAGAAACTTATATAGAGGATATTGAAGATACTGAGGATATTGAAGATACTGAGGATATTGAAGAAGAATATCCTTTAACTTATGCTTCTTTAACTAAAGAAGAAAAAGAGTATGTCGACGCTGGTGTAAAACTAATTAAGAGTACACTTAATCTAGGAAAGGACGAATTTATAGACATAGAAATAGAAGAACAATGTTATGACGATTATAACACTTCCTATCAACAAGAAACAGGTTTACCCGACGCTATTCAAACAGGCATAGGTCTAATAAATGGAAAAGCTGTCGCACTCGGAGTTATGGATTTTCAGTTCATGGGAGGTAGTATGGGATCGGTAGTGGGTGAGAAAATAACCCGTTTAATACAGTATGCTACTGACCATCTCCTTCCATTAATTCTCGTATGTGCTTCTGGCGGAGCTCGTATGCAAGAAGGAAGTTTTAGCTTAATGCAAATGAATAAGATAGCTGCTGTGTTGCATACACATCAAAAGGAAAAAAGATTGCCATATATTTCAGTTCTTACATCTCCGACAACTGGTGGAGTCACTGCTAGCTTTGGTATGTTAGCTAATGTCACGATTGTCGAGCCAAATGCATACATTGCATTTGCGGGTAAAAGAGTTATTGAACAGACATTAAACCAGATAGTAGATGATGAAGATCAAGTATCTGATTCTTTATTTGATTTTGGAATGTTTGATAGTATGGTTCCACGAGCTCTTTTAAAAAATGTTCTGAGCGAAATAATTGAATTATACATGGAATTCAATTAATATAATGGTTCTAGTTACGAATTTGCCACACTTATATTGACATGAAGTATAGCTATGAGCTATAACTATAGTGTAATGATGCATCATTATTACAGTGATTCTATTCCAATTTTTCCTTCAAAATTCAACAAATATAATAATTGTATGAATTGTATAATAATTACGGTAGAAGGGGGTAATGAGAAATGGGTAGATTTATGGTATTCCTAGTGGTTTACTATGTCGTCAGCAAAATTTTCCGCTAAGTCAGAATTGAATTTCAGGTTCGGATGGAATAGAAGGGAGGCTAATGTTTTAGCCTTCCTTCAGGTCGAACAATATTGATTACATATCTAATAATGACCTGGAGATCATTGAAATATAACCTTTCCTCTCTGATAGAGGATATTACTTAATAAGAATAGAGATTAATAACTTAATAAGAATAGAGGTAGAATTATACTATTTGCTTAAGGACTATAAACTGCTCCAGTTAAAGTTATATCAAGATGATATAAGGTACCGAACTCATTTAAATTCAAACCACTAAGCCTTGTTATACAAAAGCTAATAACAAACATTCTTTCCTTATAGCTAGTAAGGAATCAATTAGAGGAATTGGATTCTACAATGATGGATGATTTTCTATTATAAGGTAAGGAAGAAGACGAAGAATAATTTTAGATTAGAGAAAAAAAATATGTTACCATTATCGATTTTGTTTTTTCTTTTCAATAGAAGTCGGTTACAATATCTTAAAAACATAATTTTCTATGCAACTAGAGTATCATATAGAACTATAGTTTAATTCTATTTATTTGACTATAATAAAGGTGGATACAGGCATTTTTATTTGTAAATGATAGCAAAGGAGAAATATTTATGTATGAAGTTCAATGTCTAGATTTCGTACTTACAGAGAAAAGTGTTAATCTATTTGAGAAAAATCAATATATTTTAAATGTCGATTCGGGATCAAATAAAACAAAGATCAAAAATTGGATTGAACTTTTTTTCAATGTTAAAGTAATAGGAGTCAATAGTTATCGACCTCCGCAAAAGAAAGAAAAAAGAGGAAATAGAAAACAAATAATGAAACATAGAATGCATTATAAACGTATTATTATTACACTAAAACCAGGTGATTCTATTCCACTTTTTCCTTCAAAATGAAACTTATTGGAATTGTCAAACATGAACACCCGTTCGTACAGGACTTTGATTCCGGGCACACGTGATAAATCTCTATCAAGTTTTGATGAAAAAGTCCAATCGCATCCACAAAAGAAATTGACTTCTGGCCGGCATCGTTGTGGGAAAGGTCGTAATAACAGTGGAATTATTACCATACGTCATAGAGGAGGAGGTCACAAGCGTCTGTATCGTCAAATTGATTTTCGACGGAGTGAAAAAAACATACTGGGAAAAATTGTAACAATAGAGAGTGACCCTAATAGAAGTGCATATATCTGTCTTGTGCACTATAGAAACGGTAAAAAGACATATATTTTGCATCCGAGAGGGATTATGATTGGAGATACTATTATTTCCGGTGCAAGAGCCCCCATATCAATGGGAAATGCCCTATCTTTGAGTGCGGTTTGAATTATTAATTGTACGTAATCGGAAATAACCGATTGGGTTTACAGCAAAACCTTAAAATCTATCACTGATCCAACTAAAATACTTTGATGGGATCAATCCCAAAGGGAAACTGAGGATAAAGAACAGCGGGTGATTGAGTTCAATAGTTTCTGAATTAATTATTGACTCCAGAGATATGATAATATGGAGAAGACTTAATTGTCTGAAGCAGAAACAACTAAGGTAAAGGAACCCTTGTTCTGAAGAGAAAAACAAGTAACTCACATTTGATTTGATGGTCAAAGGCAGATTCGAAGCTGAACAGTGACAAATAGTTTTTTTATCAAAAAATAAATTGATATTTCAAATGCCTCCTACGTTATCCGGAAGATGCGAAAGCATTAACGTAATTTAATAAAGTCATTCATTCTGAATGCTACATGAAAAAATAACATAAGCCAGATGATGGAATAAAGAAACCTAGGATGTACAGAATAAGGACATAAGGAATGGTTAAAGTATGCCCTTCATCTTAAGTCTCTATATAAAATAGATTAACTATATAAAATAGATTAATAATAATCATATTCTATTCACATCCAGAAAGCTGTATGCCCTGAGAGAGGCTTGTACAGTTTGGGAAGGGATTTTTACAACTTAAAGATCTACTTCAACCAATATACCTTTAGGCACGACTATACATAATGTCGAAGTACAAGTCGGAAAAGGCGGACAATTAGCTAGAGCAGCGGGTGCTGTGGCAGAATTGATCGCAAAAGAAGGCCGATTGACCACATTAAGATTACCATCTGGAGAGGTTCGTTTAATATCTGAGAACTGCTCAGCAACAATTGGACAAGTAGGCAACGTTAAATGGAAAAATCGAACTTTAAGTAAAGCTGGGTCAAAACGTTGGCTGGGTAAACGTCCTGAAGTAAGAGGAATAGTTATGAATGCTGTAGATCATCCTCATGGGGGTGGTGAAGGAAGAGCTCCAATTGGCAGAAAAAAACCCCTGACCCCTTGGGGCTATAGTGCACTTGGAAGAAAAAGTCGGAAGAGAAATAAATATAGCGATGTTTCAATTCTTCGTCGACGTAAATAGGAATAGTTGTAAATCCATTTTTATTTTCTATCAATAAAAAGAAAGGTAATTAATTAACCATGGCACGTTCACTAAGAAAAAATACTTTTGTATCTAATGATTTGTTAACTAAAATCGATAATCTAAACATGATTAAAGAGAAGAAGATAATAGTAACCTGGTCCCGTAGATCTGCCATTGTACCCGCAATGATTGGTCATACCATTGCTGTTCATAATGGAAAGGTACACTTACCCATTTTTATAACAAATGGTATGATAAACCACAAATTAGGAGAATTTGCACCTACTTCCATCTTCCAGGGACATGCGAAAAAGGATAAAAAATCGAAAAACGAAAAAAAAAAAAAATAAGAGAAAAGCAACAAAAAGAAAAAAAAAAACACACACACAAAAAAGAGAGAGAAACGATAAATAAAAAAGTATCGTTGTAAATAGTATACATTAATTCATTATGGAGGATGAAGATGAAATTGATATTTCAAAATAGGGATTTAGATTTAAATTCAACTATAAAAATACGAGCTGTAGCTAAGCATGTACGTATGTCTTCTAATAAAGCACGTAGAGTAGCCCATTTACTTCGTAATTCTACCTATATACAAGCACTTGCAATACTGACTTTCATGGATTATAGAGCATGTGAGCCTATATTCAAAGTACTTGTTTCTGCAGCCGAAAATGCATGTTCATTTATGGGTATACATAAGTGCTATTTAGCTGTCCTTGCGGCTGAAGTGAATGAAGGTCCTACTTTGAAAAGATTTCGACCTAGAGCTCGGGGTCGTGGTTATCCAATACAGAAATCCACTTGTCATATAAGTATTACATTATTTTACGATACATCATTGGATTTCTGTAATTCAACTCACGATTACATAACAGTACGATGAAACATTAAATAGAAACAAAATATTCAAATAGATGGAAGCATAATCGATTTATGCCGCAAATAAATATACTACTACTTAAAGTACTAAAAAATATGTATGGGAAACAAAATAAATCCACTTGGTTTTAGACTTGGTTTTACTCAAAACCATTATTCCCTTTGGTTTGAAGAAGGGGATTATTCCGAAGATCTACGAGAAGATGAGAGAATATATAATTGCATTGAAAATTATGTAAAATATATCAAAAGTTCTATCAATTCTAGTTATGGAGGAATTACACGTATAGAGATTCTGAAACAGACCGAATTGATTTCGGTAAATATATATATTGCATTTGTCGATTTGTTTATCGAAAAAAAAGCGCCAAGAAAAAAAGAAAAAATGAAGGAATTAAGAAAGGAAGTACAAAAAATGCTTGTACAAAGTATGCTTAATTCTGTAAACAGAGAACTTGTCATTTCTATAGAAAAAGTGGATACACCTTATAGAGAACCCAAAATTCTTGCAGAATATATTGCTCTACAACTAAAGGAGAGAGTTGAAATAAGAAAAATAATGAAAAAAGCTATTCAACTAGCTGAAAAGGCAAATGTAGAAGGTGTTAAAATAAAAATGAAAGGGCGTCTTAACGGAATTGAGAGAGCCCGGAAAGAATCGGCTATGAAAGGTAGAGTGCCTTTACAGACCCTTCGAGCTAAAATTGATTATTGTTATTATGCGGTTCAAACCGTCTATGGAGTATTAGGGATAAAAATTTGGATCTTTGTTTAAGATGAGCAATATCTTTCTATAATCTAACCAATCATAAATCTTAAATTCTATAAGATCAAATAAAAATTATTAAACATCTTGGAGCAGTGCTATGCTTAGTGTGCGACTCGTTGAGATCAAGCTTTTCCTTCTTTTCTAAAATGAATCGAACTCGAAATAAAAACAAATTGGTCTCTAGTACATTTGACTAAGATCCAATAAGCTAGTTATTTTAATATAGATAGTTCTATCAAAGAAACGAAAGACCTTTTCGACACGAAGAGACAAACCTATATCTCTCGTAAAAAGAAAAAGAGTCTTTCGTAATGCAAGAAAAGAAAAAGGGAAGGAGAAAAAGAGAAAATGAAATCTTCTTCCTTACAGTATTGTATGGTTCATAAAGCACCCTTAAAGAGCAGTGTGATAAAGCATAAGAATTATCCTGATTATTTCTATTCAGTTTATTAAAAAGAGCTTCGGATCAATGGAAACTAAGAAAATTGATTCTTATTAATAAATATAAATAAGAACTCCATTGCAGAGGGTATACCTAAGCAGCCATTTAAAAGCTATGGGAACGATGGAACCTGTGACTGCATAAGATCATATAGAAATCTTAATCATTCATTGGATAGGATGGCGAAATAAACCAATAAAGAATCAATTTCATTTGGAGTCCAAAAGTAAACCCCAAATAACTTAGAGTTAATATTCGCCTGTAAGATACTTATTGGACATATAGAGGTATTTGTATCCTCATATTATATGAATAACTAATATGTGTAATGAGTCAATACTGATTGATTCCTAGGACCTCACTATTTATGATCCCATAGATTCTTCACAAGGAGCCGGATGAGAAGAAACTTTCATATCCGGTTCTGAAATAGAGATGGAATTCAAATAGTATTATACAACCATCGACTAGAACCCAAAAAGAACGAAATTTCGTCACCAACATAGGGGAAGAATCAAGGGAATATCTTCTCGGGGTAATCGCATTTGTTTTGGTAGATTTGCTCTTCAGGCATTGGAACCTGTTTGGATCACATCTGGGCAGATAGAAGCAGGACGACGAGCAATTACTCGTTATGCCCGTCGCGGCGTAAAAATATGGATACGTATATTTCCTGACAAACCTATTAGAACGAGACCTGCAGAAATACGTATGGGTTCGGGGAAAGCCAAGGGATCTCCGGAATATTGGGTATCCGTCGTCAAACCAGGTCGAATACTTTATGAAATAAGTGGAGTATCAGAGACTATAGCGAGAGCAGCTTTTCAAATCGTTGCATATAAAATGCCTATACATACTAAATTTATTAGTAGTTCGCGTAAATAATGCCGAACCAAAGAGATATTTCTGGCAGAAAAAGATCATTTATTTGATCATAAATACCTTTTTTTCTGCCGAGGTAACAATTGGAGGAAAAATGATTCAGTCCCAAACTTACTTGAATGTAGCAGACAACAGTGGAGCCCGAAAATTAATGTGCATTCGAGTACTAGGAGCAGGTAATCGTAACACCGCTAATATTGGCGATATTATCATCGCTGTAATTAAAGAAGCAGCACCTAATATGCCTCTGCAAGAATCAGAAATAGTTAGAGCCGTAGTTATACGTACGTGTAAAGAACTTAAACGTAGCGATGGAATGATAATACGATCTGATGACAATGCAGCAGTTGTCATTGATCAGAAAGGAAATCCAAGAGGAACTCGAGTTTTTGGTTCAGTTACTGAGGAATTGAGAGAATTGAATTTCACCAAAATAATCTCATTGGCTCCTGAAGTACTATAAATACTGATCAATTATGTAAAAGTAATGTCAGGCATATTCCTAAAAAAAGATAAACAGGCCGTTATATTTAGTAAATTATTAAGAATTAGTTCGTCATGGGTAACGATACTATTGCTAATCTAATGACTTATATTAGAAATGCTGACATGGTAAAAAAAAAAACAGTTCGAGTGGCGGCTACTATTATTACCGAGAAAATCACAAGGATTCTTCTACGAGAAGGCTTTATAGAGGATGTTAGGAAACATAGAGAAGGTCAAAAATATTTTTTTGTTTTAACTTCAAAATCTAGGGGAAGGACGCAAAAGAGATATATAACCGCTTCAAAGCGTATTAGCAAACCTGGTCTGAGAATCTATTCTAATTATCGAGAAATCCCTAAAGTTTTAGGTGGAATGGGGATTGCAATCCTCTCTACTTCGCAAGGAATAATGACTGATCGAGAAGCTCGACAAAAAAAAATAGGAGGAGAATTATTATGTATTTTTTGGTAACTTGCCTCCAAAACAAAAAGTAAATGCCTAAATTGCATTTTTGCCTACAATATTACAATGCTATAAGAAAAGTCATTTACTATTATCAAAATAAAAATTGAGTGTTCATTGTCAGAAATTTAGCTGACAAAAAAAAGAATTCAATTCTATTCAATGAATATTATTAAGTTAGTAATAGCTGATAAAAAAAGAAGATATTAACGAAAAAAAAAAGAAAAAAATGAAACGTCTTTTATTTCAATTGAATTAAATGATTCTTCTCTTTTAGAAATCTAATGTCATAGTGAGGTCATAACAAAGTTAATAATATTAGAGGTGAAAAACTAGCAAACAATGAGTACCAAAAAGAATTTTGTCATTATGGATGGCGTAGTTACCATAGCATATCCTAATGCTATGTTTTTAGTCCATTTAGATAATGATATAGATGTTTTAACGGTTATATCGGGTAGAATGAGATGTCGAACAATACGAGTAATACCAGGAGATAGAGTAAGAGTTGAATTACCTGTTTATGATTTAAGCAAAGGACGTATAATATATAGATATCCCGTCAAACGAAAGGATGATGCTACCGATGAGGCCCATTAACAAAAGATTTTAGTATTCAAAAAAGGACCACAAATATGAAAATACGTGCTTCTGTTCGCAAACTTTGCGAAAAGTGCCGCCTAATTCGTAGACGGAAACGCCTTGTTGTAATTTGTTACAATCCGAGGCATAAACAAAAACAGGGATAATTCCCATTATAAGGAATTATAAAAGAAATCAATAAATTTCGGCGTCATATTCATATTATTAGATGTATAATCTATTTTAGAATCATTTTTTTTTTACTTCAAAATATCAAAATTTATCAGAAATTATAACAAGAAAAGATTTGTGTCAAAAAATACAAGAAAATATGTGCCACGTAGAGCTACAAGAAGATTTTTGCCACGTAAAACTAAACATCGAATACTGAAAGGAGTTATTTGTATTCGAACAAGTTTTCGCAATACCATTGTTACTGTTACAGATACACAAGGGCAAACGGTTTCTTGGTCTTCTGCCGGTTCTTGCGGATTCAAGGGTACAAAAAGACGTTCACCATTTGCTGCTCAGATTGCAACAGAAAATGTTGTTCATACCTTAGTAAATCAAGGTCTTCTGAAAGAAGCAGAAGTTATGCTACGTGGCAACGGTCCGGGGAAAGAACCAGCACTGCGATCTATTTATAAAAGTGGTATAAGAATAAAGAATATTTATGAGGTAACTTCTGTGCCACATAACGGATGTAGACCTCCCAAAAGGAGACGTGTGTAAAAATTGAATAAATTGAAAGAGAAAGAAGTGATTAAACCATTTATTAAAATAATATTATGAATCAGAATGAAATATCAGTCTCAATAAAGATACCAGAATTGAAGTGCGTCGAATCCAGAACAGAGAGTAAGCGTCTTCATTATGGTCGTTTCACTTTATCTCCGCTTCGCAAAGGTCAAGCTAATACAATAGGCAGTGCAATAAGAAGAGTTCTACTCGGAGAAGTAGAAGGAACATGTATCACACGTGCTAAATTTAACAATATATCAAACGAATATTCCGCGATAATAGGTATTGAGGAATCAATACATGAAATTTTGATGAATCTAAAAGAAATTGTACTTCGAAGTGATGCGTACGGAATTCGAGAAGGATCTATCCATGTTGTCGGACCAAAAAAAGTAACCGCTGAAGATATCATACTACCACCTTCTGTGAGAATAATTGATACTACACAACATATAGCTAACATAAACAAATCAATTACCTTAGATATGTCATTACAAATTGAAAAAGGCCGCGGATATATTATTCAAAATCCAAATAATTCCAATTATAAGGATGAATTTTTTCCTATAGATGCTGTCTTTGTCCCTGTTCAAAATGTAAATTACAGTATTCACTCCTATTGGAACGAAAATGAGACACAAGAAATTCTATTTCTTGAAATATGGACGAATGGAGGATTAGCTCCTAAAGAAGCACTTGATGAAGCTTCTCGTAATTTAATTGACTTTTTCCTTCCCTTTCTAAATGCAAAGGAAGAGAACAGCGATGGAACAAACAGTCTAAGCGACAATATTACTCCTTCCTTACCTATTTCGCATATATCGACTAATACGAAGAGAATAGTTTTCAATCAAATGTATATTGACCAATTAAACTTCTCTACTAGGATATATAATTGTCTCAAAAAGGCAAATATAAATACAGTATCAGACCTTTTGAATTACAGTGGAAAAGATTTAATGAAAATAAAACATCTTGGGGAACAATCTGTCAAAGAAATATTGGAATTGATACGAAATATTGGAATTGATTCACCGGGGAATCCGGTTTAGACTTATAATTATAATAGTTCTATTTTTTCTCCCCATTCATGACCCCTTTTTCTAAGTTCTTCCAGAAAGTAAATATGAAAATTATTTTTGACCATTTTGTAATGATAATAATATAATAGTAGTAATAAAAAGCATTTTTTAAAAGCATATATCTAGGGAGAGACCATTTATCTTAAAGCAACTACTCCCTAGATATATAAACAAAAGATTTCCCTCCTCCCCTATATTAAGATATTCTAATTTCTATCAAATTGGAAAAGACCTAGAGTTAAAGATTCATCGATAGGTAACGTTGCTCCAATACCTAACCAAAGAGCTACTGCGGTACCGATTAAGAATACTGTTGTAGCTACTGGACGACGAAATGGATTTTGGAATTGATTCACATTCTCCAAGAAAGGAATTGTCAATAGTCCTGCAGGTACTGAAGCCATTAAAAGGACACCTAATAATTTATTAGGTACTGTACGAAGTATTTGAAATACGGGGAAAAAATACCATTCGGGTAATATTTCCAAAGGAGTTGCAAATGGATTTGCCGGTTCACCAATCATTGATGGTTCTAGAACTGCTAAACCTATGGTACATGCAATAGTACCAAAAATAACTACTGGAAAAATATATAAGAGATCATTGGGCCAAGCGGGCTCGCCATAATAATTATGTCCCATGCCTTTAGCTAATTTAGCCCTTAATACAGGATCATTCAAGTCAGGTTTCTTTGTTATTGGGATAAGTAGATTTTTATCAATGAATCTATCCCCCGAAAGAACCGGACATGCCAATTTTGATCATCCGGCTCGAGCAATAGTTGAAATAAAAGAAATAAAAATGATGAAGACGTATCGTTAGAATCAGTATAACTAAGAAGATCTATGGAAAATTCATAATTTTCTTTTTTCGTATGCTCAGTATCCAAGTAAGCTCACAAATTTGATCATGATCAATATGCCTTTTGGATCATCTTATTCCTTGTAATCTGTGTTTATCTAGCACAATGTATTTTGCATACAAGATATTGACTTGTTACTGATCTGGCCTTTTTCCTTCTTTAGATCCTTTCCTTTACTCCGATAATTTACCGTATTGAAACGCAAGGGAAATGCATGCATTTTCATACTATCAAAAGGAAAGGATAAATTTAAGTAATAAATTTTAGTTCTGAAATGTTATTACTATTACCTGGATCTCACGGAGCCTATTTCGGATTCGATCATAGAAATAATTCTCTTATAACACAACAAAGTGTTTGCCTTTTGCCCAGGTTCTAAACCTCTTATTTTTGCAAAGAAAATTGGGACAGAGACACATTTCGATCTGAATCTTTATATGGCAGATCCTATAAATTGATCTGCGCGGCCTAACTAATAGTTCAAGTCACACACTCCCATAATCCATTTTCTCCATTTGAGATCAGTATCTACTTCAATTCTTTGTATTAAATATACTTAATAATTGAAAGGAGAAATCCGAGAAACATGTTTTTCGCGGCAATGATCTATTAGAAAAAGAATAGGTTTTCAATACTGATTCAAAATGTAGATTTCCTTTTTATAAAGGACCTGAAATACCTTGTTTGCGGATCATTAGAAAATGCATTAACATGAATACAGCAGTAAGAAGGGGTAATATGAAAGTGTGTAAACTATAAAAACGGGTTAAGGTCGATTGGCCCACACTAGCACTTCCGCGTAATAACTCTACCAAAGGAGTTCCTATTAACGGAATGGCCTCAGGCACACCGGTCACAATTTTGACTGCCCAATAACCAATTTGATCCCAGGGCAAAGAATAACCGGTTACACCGAAAGATACGGTTAATACGGCTAGAATTACACCCGTAACCCAAGTTAATTCGCGAGGTTTTTTGAATCCACCTGTTAAATAAACGCGAAATACATGTAAAATCATCATTAAAACCATCATACTTGCCGACCATCGATGGACCGATCGGATTAGCCAGCCGAAGTTCACTTCAGTCATTATGTATTGAATAGAGGCAAAAGCTTCTAGAACGGTGGGGCGATAGTAAAAAGTCATAGCAAAACCGGTAGCTACTTGTACCAAAAAAGAAGTCAGTGTGATTCCCCCTAAACAATAAAATATATTCACATGAGGAGGAACATATTTACTAGTGATATCATCCGCAATCGCCTGAATCTCAAGACGCTCTTCGAACCAATCGTATACTTTATTGAGATAGGTAAACTCAAGTCCCCCTCTGAAAACCGTATATGAAAATTTCTTTTCATACGGCTTAAACAAGAACACTCAAATAAAATACTTTTTTGAACAAAGTACATGGTTTGTAAAAAAAAAAGAAAAAATATTTGATAGATATTTCATTTCTTTGTATGAAGGAAGAGGATTCAGAATAATCCATGATTTCCTTCAATAACAAGGAAAAAAAATTTTCATAGTGATTAATGCCCAAATTTCAAGTTGGCTCATTCTTATGCGAAATAAACCGCTATAGGCCTTTTGAACGATCTTTTATCCTATTCGTGATATAATATAAATCACTTAGAGAACAACTAGTATAAACGATCCATAGGAATTATCTTGTCGAGATCTCAACTGAATAGATGAATAAATCTAAACCCCAGATTTTCATTTCACCCCGATGATTTTTCAAATTACTCAAAAGTTTTTATGGGTTATAACCTTTGCATTTCATTGTTACTTACTAAACTAACTAATCAAAATGGAATACTATCTCATTCTTTGGATAGATCTTTCAAATTATTGAGAAGCTTGGTCACGAGGTCTTAAAAACAGGCATAAACCATAGTTCAGATTTTATTGAATTATATACCTCGTGCTCTGGATATTCATTATTACAGCAATATCTAACGAGGTAGGAGAACCGTCTTTATTTTATAAAGACAACAGACCCGTTTTCTGTACTAGAATAGAGATCAATTTATAACAAGTCGCACACCCATAATTCCAAAAATCCTTCAATTAAAAGAAATTACACGATCAAACTACCAGAACGTGATAACCTAAAAATAGAAGCTATTTAACATTCTTCTTTTCTTTAGTTCTTTTTTTTTTTGAACTCGGGATCCGGGTAGATTTTCTAGTTTTTCTAGACCCAACTAACTGGAATTCCGTCTAATAAAATGGAAGAATTATAAATCTCCAAGATAATAGATAAGAATATTGCGAATAGAGCCATTGCAATGCCCATAAAAGGAGTAGTTCCCCATCCGGGAGCAACTTTACCAGACTCTGTATTAAGTGGTTTTAAATAATTTCCTACAGTAGTTTGTAATGGTCCGGTTCTGGAAGTATCATCAATGGTCTGTGTAGCCATAAAAAAAGAGTATTGGTTGAGATTTAATTAACTTTGTATACTATTATGTACATATATATACATAGGATTATCTACCAATGGAAACTGCAACCTTAGTCGCTATCTCCATATCTTGTTTACTTGTTAGCTTTACCGGTTATGCCCTATACACCGCCTTTGGACAACCTTCTGAACAACTTCGAGATCCTTTTGAAGAGCACGAGGACTAGTTGAAAAAGAATAAAAAAGACCTTCCCGATCGGGAAGATCTTTTTTATTCTTTTTAGAAGTAAAAATAAGAAAAAGGATTAGAAAAATAGGAAATTATTTTCCCCCTTTATCGGGAACTTTGGGGGGTTCCCGGAAGAAAATAGCAAAAAAAATGATCCCTAAGGTCGATACCAAAAGGAATGTATAAACCAATGCTTCCATAAATTCGATCGTAGTTTATAATTAATAGAGATAGCTTTCGTACTAATTACAACATTTTGAAAAAGGTGAAATAAAAAGATTTTCCTGAGATGCAAATTCTCAATATTGCATTAACAAGCGGAGCAATACCATATTATACCACTTGTCTTTTAGTAGTTGGATCTCCCAATTTTTGGAATGCCCCAAATTCTACTTGAGCATCCAAATCCGGATCAATACCGGCAAAAACATCTCTGAATAGAGTTCTAGCACCATGCCAAATATGTCCAAAAAAGAAAAGAAGGGCAAATGTAGCATGCCCAAAAGTAAACCAACCCCTTGGACTACTCCGAAAAACACCATCCGATTTCAAAGTAGCACGATCTAATTCAAAAATTTCACCTAATTGTGCACGTCTAGCATATTTTTTGACTATAGCAGGATCACCAAAACTAACTCCATCAAGTTCACCACCATAGAATTCAACAGTTACACCTACTTGTTCAACACTATACTTGGATTCTGCTCTCCTAAAAGGGACATCGGCTTTCACAATTCCTTCTTCATCTACTAGAACGACTGGAAATGTTTCGAAAAAGGTAGGCATACGACGTACAAAAAGCTCATGTCCCTTTTTATCTTTGAAAATAGGGTGTCCTAACCAACCAACAGCAATTCCATCTCCATTGTCCATTGCACCCGCCCTGAATAGCCCCCCTTTAGCTGGATTATTCCCAATGTAATCATAAAAAGCAAGTTTTTCAGGAATTTTTGACCAAGCTTCCGATAGACTTAGATTTTCAGCCAGACCGGCACGAACCCGTCGATCTATTTCTTGTTGGAAGTATCCCTGATCCCACTGGTAACGAGTAGGACCAAATAATTCGATCGGAGTGGTTGCGGAACCATACCACATTGTTCCGGCCACAATGAAAGCTGCAAAAAACACAGCAGCAATACTACTGGAGAGGACAGTTTCAATATTCCCCATACGTAGTCCTTTGTATAAACGTTGGGGAGGGCGAACACTGAGATGGAATAGACCTGCTAATATACCCAATATACCTGCTGCAATATGATGAGAAGCTATTCCTCCCGGAACAAAAGGATCAAAACCTTCAGCTCCCCATGCCGGATTTACAGGTTGTATTTTCCCAGTTAGTCCATAAGGATCAGACACCCATATTCCAGGGCCATACAAACCCGTTACATGAAATGCTCCGAATCCGAAACAAGCTGCTCCTGAGAGGAATAAATGAATTCCAAAAATCTTAGGCAAATCTAAAGAAGGTTTTCCTGTACGGGAATCACAAAATACGTCTAGATCCCAATATACCCAATGCCAGATAGCTGCTAAAAAGCACAAGCCAGAAAACACAATATGTGCCCCGGCCACACCTTCATAACTCCAAATACCTGGATTAGATATAGTTTCTCCAGTTATACTCCATCCACCCCATGAATCCTTTATTCCCAAACGAGTCATAAAAGGTATAACGAACATACCTTGTCTCCACATTGGATCAAGAATAGGATCGGATGGATCGAAAACTGCTAATTCGTAAAGAGCCATAGAACCGGCCCATCCAGAAACTAAAGCTGTATGCATTATATGCACAGCGATTAACCGGCCAGGATCATTCAACACGACGGTATGGACACGATACCAAGGCAAACCCATGAAAATACCCCTTTATAAAAAAAAAATACATACTATGTAACTTTCTCGCATTAGAGACAGATTATGCTATGAAATTAGACCTTTGTCTCAAAGGTGAACATCTATCTATTTAATAAAAATAAAAGAGTTTTAAAAGATAGAATTGAGAAGCGGATCTATTTTATCATTTATAGCTACCAATATACAATGTGGTAATTGGTCCCATTTGTTTTATATCTTACAAAGTAAAGTAATAAATTACTTTCAAAAAGTAGGTATTTTACGAAGAAAGACACGTCCGCTTATTTGGTCCTATTACTCATTTGATCTTATAATTCTTTGTAATAGATAAAAAAAAATAAAATACTTAATATACTTTACTTTTGATATGATAATCCACAACTTCCCCTCTCTCTTAGTACCTTTGGTGGGCTTGTTTTTTCCAGCAGTTACAATGCTTTTTCTTTACTTTTATATTCAAAATGACGAAATTTTATGAATGAATATGATCAATCAAGACAGATATGTGATATTTGAAATCTTTTTTATTATTAATAGATCTATTCATATATGATAAATAACAAAAATATGGAATGTATATGGTATCATATGTATGAGACATATTAGATCCGTGCGTGAATTTCTTACTTCTACTTCAAAATATGCTTATATAATACATTTGAATAGAGAGATTTATTATTTATTGTGAAATGCTTATATGTATATGGCTAGTTTATGAATATAGCCAATTTATGAGAGTGACTTCTGGATGGGAGTCTTGTTCAATCCCTCAAATGAAAATAGGACGTAATTTGTCATGAATCGTCGATCCAAATGGCTCTGGATAGAGCCCATAAAAGGCTCTAGAAAAATAAGCAATTTTTTTTTTGCTTGTCTCCTGCTTTTGGGTTCACTAGGATTTTTTGTGGTCGGAATTTCAAGTTACCTTGGTAGGAACTTGATACCCTTATTGTCATCTCAGCAAATACTTTTTGTTCCACAAGGAATTGTGATGTGTTTTTATGGGATTGCAGGTCTGTTCATTAGCTCTTATTTGTGGTGCACTATTTTATGCAATGTGGGTAGTGGTTATAATAAGTTTGATGAAAAAGAAGGAGTTGTATGCCTTTTTCGCTGGGGATTTCCCGGAAGAAATCGTCGTATTTTCCTCCGATTTCTTATGAAGGATATTCAGGCGATCAAAATGGAAGTTCAAGAAGGTATATTTCCTCGTCGTGTTATTTATATGGAAATAAAGGGCCAACAAGACATCCCCTTAACTCGTACTGAAGAAAATTTGACCTTGCGCGAAATGGAACAAAAAGCTGCCGAATTAGCCCGTTTTTTGCGCGTATCCATTGAAGGATTTTGAAATAAGGAGGAAAGACCATATTTATGTTCCACCAACACAAACTGTTACTTATGGAGCCATACTATTTATTTGGCAGTTAGCAAAAACTCCACTCCATATTATTCTTTATCTATTAGAAAGGGACAAAAGGTTTTAATAAACACGGATATAACATCTCAAAAGAATACAATGAAGTAAATGACTATAGTTTTTACACCTTTTTTTACATATGCGCTCGAATAAATCAATTTCCTATATGTATCAAACAAAATTGGTATTATTAGACTTAAACTTTCATTTCTTTTATTTGCCAATTGAAGCGATTCTTCGGGTCAAGAGTTCAAAATGAAATTAGTCCAGATCCAAATGATTTTCAAGGATTTATTTATCCTTTCTTTTTTACTCTACTTCTCACCCGGAACAAACCATCCCTCATCCGACCGAAAGATCTCTCGAGGTCGAATAATTTAATTATAATTATGCAAAAATTCTATGGATCTCATACCTCGTTCTATAATTCGTACTTTGTTCAGATTTTGGGCAGAGCTAACGAGCCAATCGAGTTCGTTAACGATTCACGAATTGGAAGTTGCCAAATATAAAGCATTAGCTTCTTTACAATATCTTACATGTTTAATAGTATTGCCTTGGGGAATTTCAATTTCATTACAGAACGGTTTAGAACCTTGGGTTACAAATTGGTGGAATACTGGTCAATCAAAAAAAATTTTTGATTATTTACAAGAAGAAGACACTATAAAAAAGTTTGAAAAAATAGAGGAACTCTTCCTGTTAGAAATAATGATGGAAGATTCTTCGGAAACGCATTCGCAAGATATTCGTGTAGAAATGCAGAAAAAAATGATCCAATTAGTGAAAATATATAATCAAGATTGTATCCAAATCATCTCACATCTAATAGCAAATCTAATAGGTTTGGTTTTTTTAAGTGTTTGTCTCATTCTGGGTAAGAAGAAACTTGGCATTCTCAATTCTTGGATCCAAGAAGTCTTCTACAGCCTAAGCGATACAATGAAAGCCTTTTCTATTCTTTTAGCAACCGATCTATGTATTGGGTTTCACTCGCCCCATGGTTGGGAATTGATAATCAATTGGATCTTCGAAAATTATGGATTTGCCCATAACGAACGAATAATATCTGGTCTTGTTTCAACTTTTCCAGTCATCTTAGACACAATTTTCAAATATTGGGTTTTCCGTCGTTTGAATAGTACATCTCCTTCACTTGTAGTAATTTATCACTCGATGAATGAATAACAAATGGTTTCTCACCCGGGCAATACTTCTTATTTTTTAGCTTTAGGTTTAATATAGTAGCAGAATTGCAAGCAGGTAACTATCATAGTTACCTACTACCATTTATTTGAAATAAAAGAATTGTAACAAAAAATTGAACCATGCAAAATAGAAAAACTTATGATGACTGGATAAAAAAGTTGATAGCTCAATCAATTTCCGCCTTAATATTGATAGATATAATGACTCGTACATCTATTGCAAATGCATATCCCATTTTTGCACAGCAAAGTTACGAAAATCCTCGAGAAGCAACTGGGCGTATTGTATGTGCCAATTGTCATTTGGCTAAAAAACCTGTGGAGATTGAAGTTCCACAGTCCGTGCTTCCTGATACCGTTTTTGAAGCAGTTGTAAAAATACCTTATGATAAGCAAATAAAACAAGTTCTTGCTAATGGCAAGAAAGGAACTTTAAATGTAGGAGCTGTTCTTATTTTACCCGAAGGTTTCGAATTAGCTCCTCCGGATCGTATTTCTCCTGAGATTAAGGAAAAAATAGGTGATCTTTATTTTCAGAACTATCGTCCCAATCAAAAAAATATTCTAATAATAGGACCTATTCCTGGTCAAAAATATGGTGAAATTGTGTTTCCCATCCTCTCACCAAATCCCGCTACTAATAAAACAACTCACTTCCTCAAATATCCCATATATGTAGGTGGTAATAGAGGAAGAGGACAAATTTATCCCGATGGGAGCAAAAGCAACAATACAGTGTACAACGCTTCAGCAACCGGTAAAATAAGTAAAATTGCACGTAAAGAAAAAGGTGGATATCAAATAACTATTGATAATCCATCAGACGGTCGACAAGTGGTAGACTTTGTACCTCCGGGACCGGAACTTCTTGTTTCAGAAGGCGAATTCATCAAGGCGGATCAGTCGTTAACGAATAACCCTAATGTAGGTGGATTTGGTCAGGAAAATGCAGAAATAGTACTTCAAGATCCTTTACGTGTTCAAGGTCTTTTATTATTCTTAGCATCTGTCGTTTTAGCACAGATATTTCTGGTTCTTAAAAAGAAACAATTTGAGAAAGTTCAATTGGTCGAAATGAATTTTTAGGCGCATAAAAGATTTGAATCTCTATCTTATGAATGATTAATGCAATTAATGTATAAGAAATAAAAATGGCAACAATATATCTTGGCTTGCTATTTTCGCTTATTTTATAACTTATATAAAAAATAACAAAGTAAAGATAAAATCTTACCCTTCTTTGTGTTCAAAGAAAGGTAAGATCTTATCTTTATTTTTTAAGTTTTCACTTTTCTATATCTTTTTTATCTTATCTCTTTCTTTTCAGAGTTTTGCTTCAATTTTGTATAGTATTCCTTACATTGTCTATCTCTTATCATAGTATAAGGCAGTTTTTTCGCTACAAGGAGGAACCTAGGCCGGAGTAAGAACCGTAAAAAAAAAAACCTATTAAAACAATAACGAGAATACCAGCTAAAATACCTATCAACCAAAGAGGGATCCTTCCGCCCATTTTTATTATTTCCTTTCACATTTTTAAAAAGTATTCATGAGGCATAAATAAAATAATACATAGAAATATTAGATCTCACCAAATTCAATTGGGTAAGAAAAAAGATTATTACTGTTCCTAATTGAAAAAGTAATTAGAGAATAGAACAGCAAGTACAAAAATAAGTAACAACCCCCAATAGAGGCTAGTACGATTCAATTCAACATTTTGTTCATTTGGGTTTGATTGTGTCATAAATAGCTCCGTGATTTAGTTTATAATAAAGTTTATCGCTGTATGAACTGCATTGCTGATATTGATCCCAAGAAAAAAACCGTAGGTACAGCTAGCCCGTGAACGGCCAACCATCTAACTGTAAAAATTGGATAGCTTCTATCTATAGTCATTAATACCTCCTAAAAAGATCGAGATCTAGTAAATTCATCGAGTTGCTCTAATGAATCGAAACGGCCAGTTACTAATGGAACCTCTTGTCGGCTTTCTGTGAAATACTCATTTGGCCGAGGACTCCCGAATACATCATAAGCTAAACCCGTACTGACAAATAACCAACCCGCAATGAATAGAGAAGGTATAGTAATGCTATGGATAACCCAGTATCGAATACTAGTAATAATGTCAGCAAAAGCGCGTTCCCCCGTATTCCCAGACATGCTAAGCTCCCTATATTATTCTAAAATCAAGGGTAAATTGATCCCATGAAAGAAAGAGATCAGGAAATGGAAAACTACTGATATTTTCTACAATCCTTGCTTGATTGTCAATATGATACCAAGGGTATATTTGAAGTATACTAAGTATAGCTAGCCTGCTTCTAACATAGCAATATAATTTTCACTTTAATATAGAAAAGGAGTAGGATCATTAATGAAATTACTACACAATTGGTATTTATTAATATTTAATTTATAGGTGGGGGATTTCATTTTTACTTTATAACAGACTTTTTATTGTATATTCCCTCTATGTTTGTTGATAACATCATTATCAGATATTCAATGCTAACTTTGTATCTATTTATTAAAACCCTTTTTTCATACTCAGAAAGAATAAATTGAGGTAATTGCCTGACAAAAATACGTATCAATCATTGGTTTTTTTATTCATTTCTTCCATGCTTACTATAATTAGTTATTTTGGTTTTTTATTAGTTTTGCTTATTTTCACCTCAGTCTTATTCATTGGGTTAAGCAGTATAGAACTTATTTGAAATAGAAAATAACCTCAACCTCAATAGGAATTGAGATTCCAAGTCAATTTGAGGTACTATGTAGATTAGCTATTAATCCTTACCTATTCTCTTTTAATAAAAAAAAATATGATTGAAGTTTTGTTATCCGGAATTGTGTTAGGTCTAATTCCTATAACTTTGGCTGGATTATTTGTAACTGCATATTTACAGTACCGACGCGGCGATAAATTGGATATTTGATGACCATATTATGAACGGGTCTCCTACTGATTCTGAGGGATCAGATTCCATTAGCTTTTTCAGTCTAAGTGACAAGAAGATCGATCAGAAAAAAGGAAAAAAAAACACACACACAGGATCACGCTCTGTAGGATTTGAACCTACGACATCAGGTTTTGGAGACCTGCGTTCTACCAAACTGAACTAAGAGCGCTTTTTGTTCTTTTTTTCTTGAAAGAAAAGATTATTTCCATGTTTCATTGAATTAAACAACTATCACTCGACTTTTTACTTTTTTGATGAAAGATTTAGGATAAAAAAGGGTAGGGATGACAGGATTTGAACCTGCGACATTTTGTACCCAAAACAAACGCGCTACCAAGCTGCGCTACATCCCTTTGAATCGTGAGTATTTTTTATTCGATTCGATATTTTATATTAAAAGAATTGAATTTTGTTTTCCACATTTATCTACCTTCGCACGTGAATAGACTGTCTATACGGAAGATATAATTTATAAGATGTCTATTTATTGACAGTACTTGATTACTTACTACTACATAGTTATTAGTATCATATTGTAAAACAAAAAAGGAATTTGTGCCAAATGCAAATATCTGTTTGCAGATAGTCGTAAACTACGGATGTAGTTGACCATATGATATATCTATCATTCTTGAGAAGGAGAACTTACGAACAATGCAAAATATAAAAACATATCTTTCCACAGCGCCTGTGTTAGCTACTTTATGCTTGATATTTTTATCCGGTTTATTAATTGAGATAAATCGTTTTTTCCCAGATGCTCTGACTTTTTCCTTTTTTTGACTTTCATTTTTTGCTTTTTTTTTGCTTTTCTGCGAACCCGAAATAAAAAATGATGTTAGATTCATTTCCTTTTCTTCTTGGATCAATAGAATTAGGATTAAGATAAAAAGAAAAATATAGATCCAAAAGTTCCTAAAATAGTAAACTACTTGAAAATCTTAATTAAAGATTTTATTACTTAATTCATTCTCGTAATAAAATCTTTAATCATTTTTAAGACAACTTTTATCCCTTTCTCTTTCTTCTCTTTTTTTTCCAAATTGAAAAAAAGTAGATACAATACCAAAAGTAAGTTATATGGCCAAGGGTGGAAATGTAAGAATAACGATTACTTTAGAATGTACTAGTTGTACTCAAGACAGTGTTGAAAAAAAATCAAAAGGTATTTCCAGATATACGACTCGAAAAAATCGCCGCAATACTCCTGATCGATTGGAATTAAATAAATTTTGTCCTTCTTGTCACAAGCATACCATTCATGGAGAAATCAAAAAATAGATTCAATCTAACATTTCTGCCCAATATATATATTGAAGATATTTATCTTTTATCTTTTGTATATAATATTAACAAAATATGTCACTGTCAATATTTCTTTTCGAAATATTTTGAAACAAAATAAATAGTATTTGAAAGGTTCATAAAACAAATTATGAATAAAATGAAGCCATCTTTTCGGAATACATATAAACCATATTTTAAAAATAGATCTAATAAGTTTAAAAATAGATCTAATAAGTTTAGAAATAGATATAAATTAAGAAGTAGATCTAAATTGAGAAGTAGATCTAAGTTTAGAAATAGATCTAAGTCATCTTTTCGAAATGCATCTAGGCGATTTTCTCTAAATCGGCATTCTTTTCGAAAACGTTTATCGACAATTCAGCCTGGAGAGCAAATGGATTATAAAAATATTAGCTTAATCAATCGATTTATTAGTGATCAAGGAAAAATATTATCTCGTCGAAGGAATCGATTAACGTTGAAAAAACAACGTTTAATAGCTAGAGCTATTAAACAAGCTCGTATTCTATCTTTGATACCCTTTCTTTCTTTCAATTCAAAAGTAATTAGAGCTTAAGACTCCTCCATTTAATTCGAGCTGGGATATCTAACAAAGATTATAAATAAAATAGAATAATTACCCAAGTCATTCCGAATTCATTTTCGTACTGTCTTGAGTTTCCCGGAAAATGTCCCCGGGAGATTGGATGTTACTATTTCATAATACAGGAATCTTTTTTAGCATCATAGAAAAGCAATTATTATTTAATACAGCTATTTGTGCAAGTGTTCTACGATTTGTAAGCAACTGCCTTTTGTATAAAAATTGTATAAATTGATTATAGGAGAATCCATTAGCACGGGATGCTGCATTAATCCGAGTAATCCACAAACGACGAAAATCTCTCTTCCGCTTAATTCTATCTCGGTGAGCGGAAACTAAAGCTCTCATTTTCTGTTGGTTAGCAGTCCTAAAAAGTTTTGAATGGGCTCCCCGAGAGCCTGATACAAATGCAAGAATCTTTTTTCGACGTTTTTTTGCGATATGCCCACGTTTAACTCTGGTCATTGAAGTTGATTCTTCATAGATGACTAATCTCTTTTTTGATCAATCATTTTTTCTTTTAAGTAATATAAAACTGATTTTTGCTAATGTATAAAATATACGACTCCAATGGCTTTTGCTACTCTAACCTTCCCAACCATAATTCCTTTCAGTTAGGCACCTTCCAAGTAGGCAGGGGATTGGACCTTGCATTTAAGTAATCAAAATAATAAATATACAATATATGTTTTTATTATTTTCTTTTTCTCTTATGGATTTCTTCGTTTCTATGGTTATTTCTCTAACGGTAAGGTCCTCTCTATACGCCGGAGCCCTAAGATGTGAGATGAGTATTTGGTAACTTGTATATTTTACCATCTCTAGCTCTACTCTTCCCCCCCGAATTATAAAGACTCTAAAGGTTTATAGATACAGTAACGACATCTATTTGTGAGAGTTCGCAAGATAGCTGACCTTTTGTCCGTTCTCGCAGCAATATATAACATAATCTTTATGTTCTTTAAATTTACTTTTTTTCCTCGCTCAATGGATTGATGACCATTCGCTACCAATGAGGAAGTGCTTTTCATCCTACGTAAAGGTGATTGGATTTGCATCAATTTAAACCATAAATTTCATTTTCCCCGGTACAAGGAAACTGATAGATCTGTACTTTTTCACAGAAGAAAACTATTGTTCAATTTCCTGGTCCGTTTCAGCTTCTGATCCAAACGAGTCGCACATACACCCTAGCGCATACTCCCTTCCGTTGAGGACATCCTCGAAGAGCAGGAGATTTTTTTCTTTTTCTTATCGGCTGTCTCGCATGTCTAGTAAGTTGTTGAATAGTCGGCACTTTAATTCTATTTAGCGTTACCGGTTTAGACTCTATCTAAACCATTATTACTTCCGTATTGGATTCATACATTAGTATGTTTATTAGTCATCATGCTTTATTATGACATTAAGTTTTTCTTATGTAGAATCGTACAGGTTATTTGTAATACCATTAACTTATAATGTTATACCATTAGAAACAACGAATAGAGTGGTCATCGGTCATATAAGAAGATATGAATCTCTCAAACAAACTCAAAATTGTTCTTCTGTTGCAATCTAAGCAGCAAATGATCAACGTTTTTTTCTTAAAAAAAAAAAATGCGAAAGCATAAATATTGATTTTTTGTTTCAAAATAGATGATAAAAGCGACTCAAGATATCAGTAACGAGATTCTTTAAAAGAGCTTTTTCGGTGAGAAGAATGGGATGATAGCAACGGGACCAATCCCGGACCTACCGACAGAACTCATAATGGAAAAAAACCAAGGGTTTTTATTCTTTTCTTAGCAGATGAAGTGAAGAAGATCTCGAAAATAATACTATATTGTCCAATCAAAAAAAAAAGAATATGAACAGCTTTTTTTTTTTTCGCTTTGATAATAAAAAATGGAATAAATAGATTTGTCTATTTATTCAATACAAATAGACAAATAATAATAATGAAGAATATGTAAAGATTTTTCTATTTTATTTAATAATAGAGAGTAGACAAAAAAAGTCATGAAGGATGTATTATACTAGAATACCTAGGTAGTATAATTATGTATAATACCTATACAGCTTCTTATTTCTTCGGAAGAAGAAGATGATATGTAGCTTTTTTGATGTATGTAAATAAGTAAGTAAATAAGTAAGTAAGTATGTAAGTAAGTATGTAAGTAAGTATGTAAGTAAGTATGTAATGAGCTTGAGTTTAACGAACATTCCAAAAGTTCCATATCTGGGGGACGTTCCATATCTGGGGGACGGGAAAGGAAAAGAAGGACAAAAAGGACGAGAAGGACGAGAAGGAGAAGAAGGAGAAGAAGGAAAAGAAAGAGAAGAAGAAGGAGAAGAAGGAGAAGAAGAAGGAGAAGAAGAAGGAGAAGAAGAAGGAGAAGAAAGAGAAGACTACCAAAACCAAGAAGAATACCAAAACCCAGAAGAATACCAAAACCAAGAAGACTACCAAAACCAAGAAGAATACCAAAACCCAGAAGAATACCAAAACCCAGAAGACTACCAAAACCAAGAAGAATACCAAAACCCAGAAGAATACCAAAACCCAGAAGAATATCCAAACCCAGAAGAAAATCCAAACCCAGAAGAAAACCCAAACCCAGAAGAAAAAAAACCAGAAGAAGAAAACCCCCAAGAACAAGAAATGTGGGTGGAACTATATTACAGACTCTTTTTTGGAAGATACCTTTTTTTAGGTAGAGCGCTAGAAAAACAACCTGCTGACCAAATAATGAAATGCATGATTTATTTAAATCAAGAAGATCAAACAAAAGAGTTCATGTTTTTTATTTCCTGTCGAGGTGGAGGAATGCTACAGGGAGTAGCTGTTTATGATGTTATGCAATTCGTAACAGGGGATGTATTTACAGCAGGCTTCGGGTTAAATGCTTCGATGGGAGCTTTCCTTCTACACGGAGGGGCGCTTACTAAACGAGTATTAAGCGAAAACGGTCGTATGATGATTCATCAACCTCATATGTCTCCTTATGATCGTCGTCGCCACGACGAATCCGGCTCCGATGCAGAATTTATGGGCCTATTGCGGACTTATATTTTGGAAACTTATATAAGAAGGACAAGGCAAGAACCCGAACTAATTGAAAGTCTCTTAGAAAGAGATATTTTTCTGGAACCAGGGGACGCAAGAGATGTTTGTCTTATCGATGAAATAGGCGGAGAAGGACTGGGACTGTTTTTTCCAAATCTATGGTCTTTTGATAACAAGGATAATGACCATCAAAAGGGTTCTGACAATGATGATATCTATCATCATGACAATAATGATATCTATAATCATATCTATCAAATTGGTCAGGACAATGATTCTAGTGAGGATGACGATAAAATTGGTCATGATGATGACTATGAAATTGGTCATGATGACTATGAAATTGGTCATGATGATGACCATGAAATTGGTCATGGTAAAGACCCCAAGGATAGTGAGTATCCTACTAAGCCTTTCTGGCCTGAGCAGCCTTTATCTCCTCAAAAGTTAGTTATGGGTTTCGGAGCAGAAGGATTTGAACCTACGACGTCCACCATCCCCAAGTGGCACGCTACCAAACTGCGTCATACTCCGTTATAATGACCAACATCGAACGTGGGATATTGAATAGCAACAACTAGGCTATTTTTGTATTTGTATTAGCAGAGCAGCCTCGCAAACAAGATAGTCAAATATAGGTCAGATAGAATATATTAGATATATGAGAAAAAAGCCGCCATGGTGAAATTGGTAGACACGCTGTTCTTAGGCAGCAGCGCTAGAGCATCTCGGTTCGAATCCGAGTGGCGGCATTATTGTTAATAAGATACTATAGGTTAGTATCCCTTCCATATCTAATATCTCTAGATATCTATTATATATGGAGTACCTATATAGTAAATGACTATAAATGACTATTCATTGTTCGATCTATGTCAATATGATTTATTACATACATATCAATCGATTTGATCTTTTTCTTACGAAACGAATCCTATATTAAAAAATAAATGGGTTTATTATGATATTTATAACTCTCGAACATATATCAGCTCATGTCTCTTTTTCTCTTACTTTTGTGATTACTTTTATTTATTGGGGAACCTTAATTTATAGAAGTGAAAAACTAAGTAATTCAGGAGGAAAGGGCATGATAGTGACGTGTATTTGTATAACGGGAGTATTAGTTTCCCGTTCGCTCTATTCGGGGCATTTACCGTTAAGTAATTTGTATGAGTCATTCATGTTCCTTTCATGGACTTCCTCCATGATTCATATAGTTATACAACTACGGGGCCAGTATGCTTGGTGGTTAGGTGCAATCACCGCGCCAAGTGCTATGTTAACTCATGGTTTTGCTACTTTAGGTCTTCCGGATAAAATGCAAGAATCTGCAATGTTAGTACCTGCTTTACAATCTCATTGGTTAATGATGCATGTAAGTATGATATTGCTCAGTTATGCAACTCTTTTATGTGGATCCCTATCATCCATATCTTTATTGGTCATTGCGTCCCAAATAAATCAAAAGATTTTTCTTAATGTGAAAAATTCTTTTTTCTTCAATTGGTATTCACGCGACCAAGAAAAAAAAGAATTGAAACAGACTTTTTACCTTTCACTTAGAAATTATCGTAAATGGGTCTTTACTAACCAATTAGATCAATTCAGTTATCGTACTATTGGTCTAGGATTTTCTCTTTTAACTATAGGTATACTTTCCGGGGCAGTATGGGCCAACGAAGCATGGGGATCTTATTGGAGCTGGGATCCAAAAGAAACTTGGGCATTAATAACTTGGATTCTATTTGCAATATATTTACATACTAGAATAACCAGGGGTTGGAAAGGACAAAAACCGGCGATTGTTGCTTCTCTAGGATTTATTCTAGTTTGGACATGTTATTTGGGCGTTGATTTATTGGGAATAGGCTTACATAGCTATGGCTGGTTGCTTTAGTAACTTACTAAAGCAACCAGCCATATAACTGATTTTTACATTCTCCTCCAAAGTTCAACGAAGTAAAGACACATATTATAATAGTTATTTATCGAAAGACATGTTTGAAAAAAAGAAAAAAGCTTCGAGTTTTGGATTTTATTCCAACGGTTTTGAATTTTATTCCAACGGTTTTGGATTTTATTCCAACGACTCAAACGTCTAGGTTTTTCTAGCTTACATTTTTCTAGTTTAATTGCTAGTCCGTCTATTATATCTCTCAGGAAGCGTAGAAATTTGACGAGTTTCACTCTAATTTCATTTAGAAGGTTTCTAATTTCATTTATAAGGTTTCTAATTTCATTTATAAGATTTCTAAGAAACCTTCTAAAATTGATACATTCAGTTTTAAACTTATTGATGAACGGATCTATCCATTTTCTCAGTTTCTTTTTAAGCGGATTTAGGAATCTTTTCAATTGAAGTTTAAGTTTAGAGAAAAGTTTTCTCATCGATTTGATAAGAAAATCTTTAAGCGAACTTATCCGTTTGATAAGAAAATCTCTAAGCTGAGACAAAAGTGAACTTATCCATTCCATAATAGAATCTCTAAGCTTGGACAAAAGTGAACCTATCCATTCCATAATAGAATCTCTAAGCTTGGACAAAAGTGAACCTATCCATTCCCTAATAGAATCTATAAGCTCACTTATTATTTTTCTGAGTATCGTAAGAAGCTCATTGTACGGGGAGGGGTCAGAAGGAAGGGACGAACTTACGCTGCAAAAAGAGTTTTCTTTTTGATGCTTTACTTCATTTAGAGCTTCGTTATGTCCAGCAACCGACGACTGTTTCGTACCCAATAAACTTTTGGCATGATTTCCAAATTTTTGAACAGTCTCTCTTATCGAAATAAAACTGTGCTTTAGCTTTAGAAAATACAAATTATTTGTAATATGTTCCCAATGATCTATTTTAGGATACATGCGTACCCTCAACATAGCAGATCGACTACCATTATTGGTATTCCACCAAAATCTATTCATGCAAATAAGATCTTCTAATCGATAACGAGGCCAAAGAAAACGTCTTATCTTTTGCCTTGTATCTACGATCAGATGTTCGTTTTTTTTCATTAGACCTTGGTCATCTTGACTACTCGATCTTACACTCTCATCCAAATGGTTTTCCAGATTCAAAAGATTCAAAATTCGAAATTCTCTGCGACGTCTTGGAAGAAAAAGATCTTCGAAAATGAAAGAACTTGAAATTTTCTCATTTATTCGTCGTCGAGATCGAGGTCTATCAAAAAGATTGACATTTATCTTTTTCTTCTTTAGTTTGAATAAAAGACTTGCAATTTTATATACAAAGAATCGGTCATTAAAGTACCCCGGTACAAGTGGCATAGATCTTCGGGCTGCCTCGCAAAAAACTCTGCGTATATCATTATGTTTCGGGAAGATACTTTTGAGATACAATACAGTATCCAATAATTCGAAGTCAAGATCTCCGTTTTCGGCATATGGAAAAAGTAAATTGGCTACCTCAGTTTCGCCGCCTAATTTTTTCCTATCAAAAAAACGAGCCGCATTTCTGAACTTGGTAACCCAAGGAGTTAGCGGTAGTTTTTCGAGCTCGTATTTCATTCCCCAAGTATAAATATTTGTTGCCCTTTCCCGATAGGCTAATCTGTCTTTTTCTAATTCCACTCCTTCTTCTCCCTTAAGTTTCATCTCCTCTTTTAACTGTTCCTCCTTTTCAAGGCGTTTTGCCTCCCGTTGCAAGCGTCTCTGTTGTTTCAGATATTCAGTTTTGGCAGTTCTGAAATCTATCTCTTGTTCATCGGCTTTCTTGGGTTTGGTCTTGGTTTCGGAGCGTTCGTTGTATTTCTCATCGTCTCCTCTTTGGTATTTCTCATCCAATTTTGATTTAACTCGGTCCCATGCTTTCTTATCACCCTGTGACGCTTTCTTAGCATCTTGTCTCAAAATAATTTCCTTTATTGCCAGTCGGACTTCTTCTTTTTCCATATTGATTTTAGCAATATTGAGTTTTGGATAATAAATATTACAGAAGTCTCGAACTAGAAAATCTTTGAATTTTTTTTTTTGTCTTTTTGAAGATTTACGTTTCCGATTTAATTCCACCAATTTACGTCTCCTCTCTTCTCTTTTCTGCTCTTTAGCTTTTTGGGCAGCTATTTTTGCTAGTTGTCTAACTCTCTGTTCCTTGAGAAGTCTTTTCTTTGCTTGTTTCCTTCTTTGCTTCTTGTTTAGGTCATCTTCTAGTTTGAATGTCCTTGTCAATTTCTCGACTTCTTCTGGAGAAGTGGCCGATTCTAATTTTTTGCGTCGTGCTTCTCTTATTTGAGTTCTCTCCTCTTTTCGTTTTCTTCGGGCTTCCTTAACTTCTTGAGCAGCCGCGGCTTTTCTTTGCTTTTCCTCTTCTTGCTTTCGAAGACTTTCTATAACGAAAGCATCAACATCAAAATCTTTTGGTATTTGGATTTCTCGAAATTTCCACATTTCTTCAATCTGCCTTCTTATGATATTCGGAGGAAAAACGTTACCAAGTTTGTTTGCATTTTTGATTTTTTTTCTAAGATCTGGGAACAACCAGAATTGGAATTTGTAATATCGACTTTTCTTATAATACCTTTTTTTAGTTGCCGCGCAAAAATCGACATTCCTCTTTTTGGATTTGGAAGAATCACAATTCTTTTTTTTCTTTTTGGAAGAAAAAAACTTTTTCCAAGAAGAATCATTTTCATTTTTCTTCTTCTTCTTCTTCTTGGAAAAACCGGGATTTTTCAAATTAGTAATAGATTGATAATCTGGTTCCGGTATATATTGAATTGCGGGTCCGTGATTATTCTCTTTCATATGATCCAGATAACTATATGCCAAAAGATCATATCTATGACGTTTGATCCGGTTTTTGAGTCGTGCCATAAAAGTGGCAAAGCGCTTCTCTCCCAAAAACGATGCAAATTCAGTCCATCCCAACCGGTTGCCAATAACATGTTTACGTTTTTTATTTCTGTGCGGATCTATTCTGTAGCCAGCACACCATTTTAACCATTGCTTCCACTGGTTAATCGTTAACTCTCCAGGATGCTTGCAATCCAATATTCCTTGTGAATCCAAAAATTCTTTCACATTTTTTTTTATAAAAGGAGACGATGCTCTTGATTCGATTAAATCCTTCACACATAATCCTTTCATATTTCTTATTTCTTTCCATATTTGATGAAAAACGTACGCTTGGGAAATTTCTTTTCCTTGGCATTTGGATTCGACTTTTCCTTGGCATTTGGATTCGACTTTTCCTTGGCATTTGGATTCGACGTTTTTCCTAATTGGATGATTGCTATTGAATATTTTTTGAATTGTTTCAAAACTTCTACTCAATTGCATGCAAAATTCCAAATTTGACTCGATCATATTGAACATACTTATTTTGAGATCAATAAATAGTAGTTTCACCCTAAAATGAATAACTTTCATAAAAAACGGCAATTTTTTCCTGATGAAGCGAATAGTTTTCTTTTGTAAAAACGATCGCCAAATTTTGATGCGAATCCACTCTTTTTTCAATTTGGATTTTATGTTAGGAGAAGGTTGATCCATTCTCTGTTTAAAATCAGCTTTCAATTTATTATAAATATCTAGATTGAAGCGGTACTCTTCATTCATTTGGTTGATTCGATCATTCATTGTGATTGTCCAATCATCTGGATCTGGAATATCCAAATTTTGTTTCATCTGGATTGAAAATGGTTCATCTTCTACTATTTCTAAAGAAAATTGAATATTAGACGTAGGCTTAGTCCGAATAATTTTAGACGTAGGCTTAGTCCGAATAATTTTTTCTTTCCTAGTATCTAGGTTGATTTCTTTCCTATTATCTAGGTTGATCTTTGTTTTAACCCTCTCCTTTATCATCTCAGCCTTTTCCTTCATCGCCGCACTCTTCTTTTGTATTAATTCTATCAATTCGCGGGTAGGTTCGATAATAGGTTTTGCCCGATCGGACGTATAATTCCAAATCCATTCGCCAATAGGTTCCCAAAAAGAAGGCACGTCTGGTGGATTACCAAAAGGTGATTCAATTTCTGTACCATAGATAGTTAAGTATCCTGTTGTCTTTTTTTCAATTTCATTAGGTTCATACCAAGGTTTTAAGCGAAAAGGATATACAATCTTGATTTGAATACCTTCTTTGATGTACTCTTTTAGGAACTTTTTCGGGACATCCGGGTCCGTCAATTCATATCCATCATAATTACATTTGAGATATGATTCTTTTTCCAAGTTGAACCAATCCTGCTCCCATTCGGGAACTTGAAACAGTAAAGTACGACCAATATTTTTAGCTGCTATCAAAATAGGAAAATACACTCGTTTTCTGAGATACGTATGAGTAAACAAGAGAGTAGCTCTGACATAGTGAATCACTTCCCCGTCGAAGATTTGCTGTGTTCGGCGGCGACGATCTTCTTTTCGTCTTTCGCGTCTTTCCAAAAATTTGTCGTAAATTCTTTGCGATCTTGCAGTTAGTCTTTTTTCCTCGTCCTTCTTAGGCACGGGTTTGTTATGTGACTTCTGAGTCATTGATTTTAGTCTCCCGAAAAGAATCGACTCTGGTCTCGGTATCCAATGGTTGATTGCTGAAACTTTTCGTCGTTGAAAACGGACAGCTCCTTTTACCAAATCTCGACGAAAATCTCCTTCATAAGGATAACTAAAGACGTATATATCTTTGGATTGAAGATCCTCCTCTTCTTCATCCCCCCCCTTGTCCGCTTCTTCTTGTTCAAGAGTTTCTTCTTCAAGAGCTTTTTCTTTTAAAGGTTTAAACAACCCTTTTTTTATTGTTTCTAAGACCTCATTCTTTTCTTGTTCTTCCGCCTCTTTTTTTTTCTTTTCCAGTTCAGCGAGCTTGTCAAACGGCTTTATAATTATTAGCTGCCGAGCTTTTTTTGGGCGAGTTTCGAGACAATCTTTGACAGCTATAGGGTCGTGAACTCCAGATAATAGAGTAGAAGGCAGCTTAGGAACAACAAACCTGTTAAAATCTCGGATTCGAGGTTCGTAATCATCAAGACGGGTTTTGTCCTTTTCTATTAATTTGCTATAAAGGACATAAAGTTCATGAAAGTCTGCGAAATCTCTCATATCTTGCTCAGATCGTTCTTTTTCAAAGAAATATTCATCAAGATGAATATTTGATTTATCGCTCTTATGTTTTTTATCCTTAGTATGTTCCTTATTAGAAGAAGGCAGTTCCTCTTCTAAAATATCTGCTGCGAAATCTTTCAGAATATCCTTCTCTGATATTTCTATTTCAATATCCATAGATACTCGAGAGTCTGAGAATTCGTCCGAATTAATAAAAAAAAGTCGCTCATAAAGCAAAGCCTGCTCGGTAGGAAGAGCACTCAGAAGCAACTCCCATTTGGTACCCGTAGTTTCAAGAAAAATATGCAACAAATAATTTGTTAACAATTTTTTCTCGCAAGAAGCAATGTCTTTTTCTATTCTTTCCTTTAAAGGCGCCGGGATCAATGTGTTCAAGACATATTCTAATGAAGATAAATTTTTAGGATAAATTTTCTCATATTTATTCTTTAAGTCCTCCAAAGTAGATTCATCTAACCATTTTCTTCTGTTCTGTTCTTCTAATAAGACCATACGAATTTTCTCTATCCACCATTTTGAAATAAGTTTGATTCGCGGTTGAACGATTCTTTCTTTATTTTCTGGTCGAATTAAAGAAAATCGACAAAGTCGGTTGGTAGAATCACGGTTCTTATTGGTAGAATCATCACGGTTCGTATTGGTAGAATCATGGTTCTTATTGGTAGAATCCTGGTTCTTAGATTCTGCCAGTTTCTTTTTTTGCTCTTTCAAGTATTCCTCTGAATATAGCATCCAAGGCGACTTAAATTGATATTGATTCATTGACCCACGGAATGGCCCGCTAAGTAAAGGATCATCAACTTCTGAAAGACGCTTTTTATCTTTTGTTCTTGAAAATCTAATTTTTTTTTCAAGAATTTTGACAATAGGAGATCCATTGCTTAGAGCTCTCACCCTATTTTCAAGCTCTTCACCTAAAGAAGTTTTCCTCTCCCATTTTTTTTCTATCCATTCATCAAGGTGATCCTGATTTGAATCAAGACTTTGATCACCCAAGCTTGCCATTTTGGCAAAAAAAGAGATACTTGGCGAAGCTGTGAAAGAAATTTTTTGATGGCCATCACTGAGACAAACATCGAAGAAATATTCAGCAACTTGGCTCCTCACAGGGCCACGCAGAATATAATCTCCTATACTCACGTATCGAAGGGGGTCGTTAAACCGATTAGAATCAAACAATATTAATGGCCACCTTTTGATTAGAAAAGGTGATATTTTCTCTTTGTCAGCCTCCACTATCACTTGATCAGATAAAATTTTCACTAACGTTTTAAAAGAAGAAGGCAAAGGAATGGACAGCTTATTAACATTCTCCTCATTTTTTTCAGTATTAGTAGGAGTCTCAGACTTATACTTCTTATGTTTTTTTTTCTTGTTAGGTGACTTTAGCTCACTCCTAAAAGATTTTTTCTTATCAGATAACTCTAATGATAGTTCTTCAAGTTCTTCTCGAGGACCTTGAATGAACGTCCTTGAATCATTCCATTTAGTAGCGATGAGAGAAGGATTCCTCCCGTAGCATGCCAGCATGGCATAGCCGAAGAACAGGATTTGAAAACTGAAGAAAAAAAATTCTCCTCTTCTATCCCTTTGTAAGGGAACATCATTTTCCACCCGTGAACAAAAAATTTTCGTCACTTTGACAAAAAGAATTTGTCCGCTCAACCATCCGGCTGCGGTACTCAGCAGAAATAAAAAGTTTCCGCTATATCTGAATAGCATCAGATTGATTAATCGGGTATAGATAGATTTACCGAAAAGGGCGGGGTTTAGCAGTTGTAAAGCGACTCCAATAAAAAATTCTACCGCCGGATTTTGAAGCCAAGGGTATCTCCGAATCAAAGATCTTTGAAAAATAAGAAAAAATAGAACGGGAACAAGCATGATTGTCATCAAATGGGGTTTCCAAATACTCGCATAAATAGGCGCTACGTATATGGATGAGAAGACCACCAGTTGTGCCACAAAAGAACCACTAAGAACAAAATTCCCTGCAGGAACAATTTTTCTGTTGTCGATGACTTTATTCTGAATTAACATCGATCGAATAAAATACATCTGAGCCGGACCAATTGGCAATGTTGCTAAAAAACCATAATAGACCCCAAATAATAGAATCGGTGTGGATCCCTGAACCCACGGTATGATGTACTGATACATAGTTTTCCTAGCCCTTAGGCGATATTATATTGTTATTTAGAATTATTGATTCATATTGATAATTATTCATTCATGCACCTATGATTTTAACGTTATTAACCATAACATTAGAATCATTTTACATATCATTTATATACTACATTTTTATACTACATAATATTAGGATCATTTTACATAACATTAGATTCTACATAACACATAACATTAGGATCATTTTTTTTATACTACATAATATTAGGATCATTTTACATAACATTAGATTCTACATAACACATAACATTAGGATCATTTTTTATATTGAATATGACAATTTTTCAATGGAAGTAGATTACTAACCTATTTCATTTCTATTTCATGGAATATTTAGAAACTGTCTTAGATAGATCATTAGATAACACTCCAAATCTATATACAGAGATTAACGACAACATCGAATCTACTCCCTAACTGTATTACATAGATCAATATCTTACCATAGATCATTTTTGGTATATGATAGCACTATAAGTATATCATTACTTATCTCATATAATTACTTATCTCATAAATCTAAGCACGATGATTATACGTCTTATGTTATGTTAATCAACATATCCATGTTAATCAACATATCCATGTTAATCAACATATCCAAAATTGACTATTGACTTATTAATAGAAAATAAAAGAAAATAAAACATATATTCTATCCGATCCACTTTCTCTTCCACTATTGAACTAAATTCAATTAGAAATATTCGATGAAATAGAATTAGCTTCGTGAATGCCTTGATGGTGGAATGGTAGACACGCGACACTCAAAATGTCGTGCTAAACAGCGTGGGGGTTCAAATCCTCTTCAAGGCATACAAAAACAATCTTATTGTTTAGATAGATTCTAATTGCATCTATTCTGAAATGGGAAGTGTACTTAACTCGAAAAATTCGTCATTTATTCAATATTCATTATAGCATTAATTTATTTAATATTGATTATATCATAATACTTAAAGTGTGTCAAGTCTATTGTTTCGTCATTATTTAATATTCATTATATCATCATTATTTAATATTGATTATATCATAATACTGAAATTGTGTCAAGTCTATTGTTTCGTCATTATTTAATATTGATTATATCATAATACTGAAATTGTGTCAAGTCTATTGTTTCGTCATTATTTAATATTGATTATATCATAATACTGAAATTGTGTCAAGTCTATTGTTTCGTCATTTCAAAAAATCCGAATTGATAAATTGAATAAACATACTATTAAACATTTATCAATTCGATTTTTTGAAAAAGTTTTGAAGGCAAAATTCGGATCGATCAAATTTGAACAAAATGAATGAAAGATCTAGGCTTTTTTATTTTTATTTAATCCTTCCGCCAATAAACAATCAATGGCATTCGTAGAAAGCCATTTTGTTTCTAATAATGTATCGATCATTTGTTTAAATAACATTCTATTAGAGAAGAATAAATTTGATAAATAATCATAACTTTCGGATAGAGTTTTATAAGTAAGAGATTCATTAGATAATAAATCTATATTTTCCCTTTCTCCCTTGAGCAAACGTTCTTTAAATCTATCATCCCGTGTTTTTTCACGGAACCAACATTCATTTATGATCGATTGGCGATAAGGTAATACACGTTTCAATCGGATACCAATTTCTTGAAAGCGTTTGAAATTTTCAAAATTTTCTTTTTCTTCCATTTTAATATTAAGAGGTAAATCGTCATCATTAGTCTGAATTTTTATTCCTAGGGCTATTTTTCTCACCTTTTTACGCTTTCGAATAGCCCTCAATGTTGTTTTCATACTGATATTTAGCTTTCTTGTTGAAAAATAAGTAAGATAAATGCTCTTCACAAGTTCTTTAGAAGCAAAAAGTTCTCTTGGTTCAAAAGAAAAGTGCTTATTGCTTAAGCGAATACTCACGGGATCCCAAAGAAATCGACGAGCTAAACAGATTACTGGTGTATTTAAAGGTTTATACTCCATTGCATACTCTTCTGTGTCAAATTGATATATTCCCATCCTTTGAAACTTTTTGTATAATAATTTTGCTTCCCAGAAAGCAGCTGTCTTTCTTTCTACAATATCGTCCTTCTTATCATAAACAGGCCGGAAGTCGGGGCCAGACATTAGAAATTTCTTCCAATATAAGCTAGAAAGACGGGTCGGTCTTTCTTGAAACCCTCCAAACAGGTGAAGATAATCCAATAATGGATTTTCTATTGTTATATCTTTTACATGCTCAAATCGATTGCTGCGAATAAAACTAAAACGCCAGGTCCTAGAATCACCAACTATAGGAGTTTCGTCCTCTTCCCCGTAGGAATTTCTTAATTCTTTAGATAAAACGATTTTATCTAGTATAGAAGATAATCCTTTTTGCATCATATCTTTTTTGAACTGAGGAGCAATTGTTATGTAATCAGAATTGCCCCGATATATTGGCAACGATGGAAATTCTTCTAGAAGACCCTGTAAGAGACTCGAAGCTAGAATGAAATCATTTTCAATCAAACGATCAAAAGGATTATCCCAATTCTCTCCCTTTGATAAAAACCAACAATCTTGCGCTACTGATCCGGCCAAGCAACCCAAAATATGATAGAATACGGTGAACTCTTTCGCAACTGTTCCGGCAATTGAAGGTTCTAAATACCATTGATGCAAATAGTATGCCCTTCGACTCTCGAAATCTAGATTAAGCCTTATAGAATTTTTTAAATACGTTAGTTTATTTTGTATAATGGCTTTTCCTATCTTATAAGGAAGTCCTTTAAAAAATTCACTGAACTTCAGATCATAATTGCAAGGACCCCAATTTAATCTATACAAAGCTACTCCAATTATATCATTGTCTATAGCTGAAGTCTTTTGGCTCATGCTAATTCGAAATATGTCATCAGCAAGTTTTGCTAGATCTCGCGTAGTAAAGCCTTTGGTAGTTAATCCAAATTCATCATAGCAGTTCCATTCTTTTTTCAAGTAGAGCCCTTTGTTACGTAAAAGCAAAGGAAATTCTTTTTCTCGACATGGGGCAGGCAACTTTCTAGTATTGATAAATGTATCGAATCTTCGTTTACTACGAGGAGGACTTATTAGAACTGGATCAATTTTTTTTGGAATCTCAGTTGAGGCAATAACAACAATATTTTGTTTGATGGTGGTTTCTTTTTCACCATCAATCGAATGATCCCCAAGGAGTTCTACCAATAATGCAATAAGATAAAAGTAATCATTCAGTTCATGAATGCTTGGAATCCATATGACGCAAGGAGACATCAATTTTGCCAATTTGAGTGCAAATACGAATTGGATTACTCTTCTCGAAAAATACTCTGGAGGGTTAGGATTATTCACTCGATCATACAAAAACTTATGAGGTTTTTCATCATAGTACTCCTTCTCATCTATATCTTTTGGCCTGCCTGACCAGCCGAGAGACCTGAGGATATTTTCATGCTCAAGGTATGATTGTTTAGCTGAAGATGTATACTCGAGTTCATAGCGAGACAGAAGTTTTTGCTGCCTCAAAAAACTTTTAGGAGATATTCTTATTAAAGGTAAATAAGAATCTGCTGCTAAACTTTTAGCCAAGTAGGATCGTCCAGTGTCCTTAGGCCCTATCAATAAAATTCGATTCGAAAAGGACGGTACTGGGTAGAGCGGGTAAAATTTCACGTGGTCATATAAGAATGAGCGAATTGGGGCGGAAGTCATCTTCTGATAAAAAGCAGCGAAAATCGGCATTTCTGCTAAAAACAATGAATTTAATTCGGAATTCATTAAGCCTATTCTATGAGTTAGGCCTCTCTGAATAAATTCAGCTAAATATCGAAAGTAAAGAAGTCCTGGCTGTTCTTTTTTGTCAAATTCATGAAAAAAACCAATAGGGGGGGTTAATTTCGATTCAAATTGAGAGATTTTTTCTTGTAGTAAAAACAATCTTTTTTCTCTCAAAAAAAAGTCATCCACTTCAAATTCGTACAAAATTGTTTTTATAAGTGAGTTATATCTCCAGCATTTTAGAAAAGGCGGCCACAACCATTGAATATTTTTGATATACCAAATTTTCAATAGTAGTAATAATCCTATATCATCAGGATCCGAGTCCAGCTCGATATAGTCCACAAATGTAAGCCAAGAACCATACCAACTTAAATTAGAAAAATTTCTAAGCCCTCTATAAGATCTAATCAGTTCTCCTACTCCCTCAAAGCAGGAGGGATTATACTGCAAAACTCTGATGAGATAGAAGTTCCTATAGAACTCAATCAACGCTAAAAGAATTATGGAGAAAATATAAAAGAAAAACCCAATGAAGATATAAAGAAAAATATCGTATTCCCGAACATTTTGTATATATTTCCATACATCAAATGATATTTGGAGATCCTTTCCCCGAAGTGCGTATCTAAGTATGTCTTCATTTGTTTCTTGCAGTATTTCGTCAATATTCCAGCGGGATAACATAAGATTGAATATAGGGAGAATTTCATCATTCCATATTGGGAGAATTTGATCATTTAATATAGGGAGAATTTGATCATTTAATATTATGAGAATTTGATCATTCACTATTGTGATAATTTGATCAATTTTATCTCTAAATTCCCACTTTAGAACTTTCCAAAATTGATGACAAAGTGCCCACAAAATATTCAAATTGTGATTCCAATTTTGCCTAATATTGCTCGGGATTGATACCAACTGATTAATATTATTTATTGGTATTATTTCTGTTATTATTTCTATTTCCGAAAAAAGAATAAAAAACATATTTTTAGTATATTTCCACCCTGTGGAAGTAAAAAACCACAACCATGACTTATGTGTTTGAAACAAACCCCATTTCTCAAAATGACTATTTATTTTGATTTGATCAAAAAGAATATTGATTTTATTTTGATTAAAAGAAATTATTCCAAAACACTTTAGTTTTGAAAACACTAACTTTAGTTTTTCTTTATCAAAAAAGTCACCTATGGATTTGAATTCCATAAACTCTTCGTCTTCCATAAAGTCACCTATAGCTTTGTCTTCATCTTTTACTGTTGAACTATATTTTGCTTTTTCTGCAAATTGATTCATTCGCAAAGATATTTCGGACAATAGATCATCTTGATAAGATTGAGTTTGAATAAGATCTATGTTTGAACTAAAACTATTTTGAGAATACTGGCTAGAGGTCTTTTCTTCTAAATCTGAACAAAAAGGATAGCAAGAGTTTTTGTCAAAATTGACAATTTGTAGGCTTATTAAAGGAGTTCTAGAAATATCTTCAATCGAGAAATTGATATTTCTACGAATAATAGAATTCAATTTATCAAAGAAATTAGACGATTTATGCAAATCATGAATTAGTACTTTGTCACATAAATATTTATCCAATAATATATTGACTTGTGATTTTATGAGTGAGATAGTTTCTTTCTCTGAGTACATAGCTCTCATTTCGCTAATAGACGAAGAAACTAGATTGTTAGGAATGAAAACTAAATTTAATAATTGTCCATATGTTACATTCTTATTTCTGATATGAATCCTTCCCATATAAGAAGCCAATCTTTTTTTATAAAAAAGACGAGGACGGTGTAAATAATCTAAAAATTCAAAGGTATTTGCTTTGTCAAAAGCAGCTCTCAATGAATATTGATTAGAGAGTTTTAAAGGATTCAACCAATTGTCTTGATTATCAAATATTGCCGAAAGACCCGCGTTATTAAATAGTTCCAATAATTCTATGTAATTTTTTCCATTATCAAAGAAGTCAATAATAAATTCAATTATCGGTTTTTTCTCATTTAATGTTTGTTTGGATTCAAGATTAGGAATTGATTTATATTTTGTGCTTTCATTAAGCTTGCCCCAAACATTTTCATTAAGCTTGTCCCAGAGAATCTTCGAATGATTCATTTTCTTCGAGATCACCCTATTAAGTTCAGATTCACAAATTTGATTGGGATCCCCAAACCAACTCCAATGTTGACTAATCGATAATTCAATTGGATCTAACACTCTCTTTTTTAAATTGTTTTGTTTGGAAATGGACAAGAGATATTCTACTCTTTGTTGGAAGTATTCGATCTTTTTGGATAATACAAAAGTGTTTAAAAAATTTGGATTTCTAATCTGAACAGGTCGAAAAATAGGGCGATCCAAACATTCTTTCTGACGCATTAACCAACTTGATGAATGCTGGTTAATTGCATCTTGCGTTACATTATTCAAATTGCGACTTAATATTTTGAGAAAATAGATGAATTCCAAATAGTATTTATTCTTATTCAATACTTTCTGTAATTCCAAAGAGTATCTTTGTAATTCCATATAGTATTTATGGAATTCCACATAGAAATATCCCAAATAGTTATGTAATTCCAAATAGTATTCATCGAATACTTTTTGTGATTCCAATTTATTCTTATTCACTACTTTCTGTAATTCCAAAGAGTATTTATGGAATACCAAAGAGTATTTATGGAATACCAAAGAGTATTTAGTCAATAATTCCAAATAGTATTCATGAAATACCAAAGAGTATTTATCGAATGCCTTATCTAATTCTAAATAGTATTTATTCAATACTTTCTGTAATTCCAAATAGTATTCATGAAATACCAAAGAGTATTTATCGAATGCCTTATCTAATTCTAAATAGTATTTATTCAATACTTTCTGTAATTCCAAATAGTATTTATTCTTATTCAATACTTTCTGTAATTCCAAAGAGTATTCTTGTAATTTCAAATAGTATTTATTCTTATTCAATACTTTCTGTAATTCCAAAGAGTATTTATTCTTATTCAATACTTTCTGTAAATTCTTATTCAATACTTTCTGTAATTCCAAAGAGTATCTTTGTAATTCCATATAGTATTTATGGTATTCCAAAAAATAATACTTCTGGAACGATTCTAAATCCTTTAATATAAAATCCTTTAAGAAATATTCATTCAAATCAGATTTTGATACAATAGGTGCCAATACGTTTTTCAAGAAATCGAATCTCATAAATGCTTTTTCAATTTCAACATGCTCGTTAGCTTGAATCTTGTATCTACTCAATATTTTATTCAATATTAGTTGTCTAGTGTTGTCATCTTCTGATGTTTTCTTTTTTTCAAAAATATTGAGTACCCGAAGGAAAGAATCATGCGTTAATTCATCTCTGGAATTGAAGAAGGAATTGAAGGACTTCAATAAAGTCTGGTTGAATAAATGTAATTCATTCACACGATCATCGATATCTAGGTCAATTTCATCATTAGGGTAATAGAGATTAGGCTTAGTTATTGATAAAGTCAATTGGTCTGTTATTTTAAGAACAAATTTTTTTAATTGGAAATCATCGTTTAATGCTAATTGTTCTTTTTTTTGATCACAAGATGAGGGAGATCTTGAAGATGAATTCGATTTCATAAATCGAATACAATTGAATTGGTTTATATAGTCTTTTCTGATGTTCCATTCGCGATCTGGTAAAATATCATAATTGACAGAAGGATTCTTAAGAAATTTTTTAACCTTCCATAGATCAACAATTTTATTCTTTTCTAATCCCTTGAAATATTGAAAAGCATCTTGTCGCCCTTTCAACAATTTGAATTTTTCACTCGGTTTATTGCTATAATTAATACTTATACATGATTCATCTATTAACAAAGGATCAAACAACGTTTGAAAAACTTCCGTCTCTGAAAAGGGAAAAGATTCTCTTGCTTGATCTGATTCTTGTTGTAATATTTTTTCTTTTTTTTCTTGTTCAAAAGACAAGAACTCCAATCTTTTCTTTCCCTCCTCATGGAGTTTCCTTAGTCTTCGTAGCCTTTCTTTGTAGCTTTCGACTTCTTCAATTCTTCGTTTTCTTCTCATCTTTATGATTTCTTCTGGTTCTGAAGAAATAGCAAATTCTTTTTCTGCTTGAACTAGTTCAACTTCTAGTTGTTCGAGTTTGTGTTCTGCTTCCTCAACAACTTTGCTTCGATTATCACCAAGTAATGACTCCCGCCATTCATAAAGGTTTTCAGGTTCTGTTTCAGGTTCCCAATATTCTGGAATTGAATTAAAAGATGAATCAATCTCCCATTCGATGCCATTAGATTCCTTTTCCAAAAGGCTTTCCCAACTTGTTATTTCTTGCTTCTCTGATATTCTATCATTTTTCTGATTCAGATTTGTTTTAGAACTCGATAAAATCCAAACATGTTCTTTTGGATTGAGCAAACAACGTTGATATCTCCTTCGAACTTTTGGCAAAAACAGAAAACGATGCGGAACGAACAACAAATTTTCCTTTCTAGCTCTAGCTCCAAAATGTTGTACAGCCGGAACCGGAAATATCTTCATGAAATTAGATGATTTGTTTCTTTCAATTAATCGAATATTCAAAAAATAGAAAAGTAATGGTAATGCTATTATTATTACAGCTTTTATTGCTTGACCTTTTAAGATAAATATACGTATATCCCGTATAAGTAATGTATTAAGAATCCGAAAATCAAAAAGCTTAACAACACTTTCTCGACCAGAAAATATTTGACTTAGCAATCTCACCAAATTGGATTCGTTCCATGGAACGAATATTTCCATCATGTAACCTTTGAATTTCGACTGAACGCTAAAGGACCACATTATTTCTCGGGTTTTTCCGATAGGGTCCGTAGACCACGAATTTTCACGTTTTCTCATATATTCTTTTTTGTATTTTATTTTGTAAGATAATATAGTGTAATTATTACTTATTACATTGAATTATAATAAGAAAGAGGTAGTCAATACAAGTTATTAAACTATTGTACCATTTGCCAAAAAAAGTTTCTTGTTATTTCTATAAAAGAGAAATAGAATTGAATTGGTTACCATATTAATTACTTTACGATAGCATCCATGGCTGAATGGTAAAAGCACCCAACTCATAATTGGGAAGTCGCGGGTTCAATTCCTGCTGGATGCATAATAAACAGTTATTACACTCTGTTTTTTAGATGAAAGAATCGCAGCAAGTTTGTTTATCTCGATTCAATTCAGTATGGAGATTAGATTATCTCCATCCCTGTTTTGTAATTCTTAACTTCTCTTTTAAATAGAAGTTAAGAATTACAAATATTTTATTTACACATGTTTGAACGACTTTTTCTCAGATAGAAGATCTATATTTTGTTTTGGTACAAAATGAACTTCTAATTGAATGATCAAGTTGATTTTGTAATTAGAAGTTCATCTGATAATTTAAAGCCTAGCCTATTCCCTGTGATTTTAAGAATATAGAATAGAAGGGCAATTCTTCCTTTTTTTTATAGTTAGTGAAAATAAAAATCAATCTCTAAAATAATGTATCCTGGGCAATTGCAACAATTGGATTCATTATTATTCCCAATAAAGTAGATGCTATTACAGATATAATCATACTAAATTCGATATAATTTTTTGAGATTGAAGAAGATAATCTATAATTTTGCACGTAGGGAGTTATTTCTTTTTTTCTTTCAGTCATTAATAACTTAATTATTTTAAGATAATAATATGTGGAAATAGCACTCATAAAGAGTCCTATCGAAACCAATAAATAGGAGCCTGCTTGCCATCCACACGAGAATAGATAAAGTTTTCCAAAAAAACCTGCTAATGGAGGAATCCCTCCTAGAGATAGCAGACATAAAGATAAAGACAGAGCTGAAAAAGGGTCTTTCGCGTATAATCCTGCATAATCCCGAATGTTATCTGTTCCTGTACGTAGACTGAATAATATAATACAAGCAAAAGTTCCTAAATTCATAAAAATATAGAGCAGCATATAAGTTATCACACTTGCATATCCGTTATTTGGGTCTTTATCAATTATTCCAATAAGGATATATCCAATTTGACCTATCGATGAATATGCAAGCATACGTTTTATACTTGTTTGAGTAATAGCAATTAAATTTCCTAATATCATGCTAAGAATAGCTGATATTTCCAAAAGAAGATGCCATTCGTTCAATGAGAAATAAAAAATAATATCGAAAATTCTAGTGACTAAAGCTGAAGTAGCTACTTTTGAAATAACAGAAATAAAAGCAACGACTGGAGTGGGGGAGTTAGAGTCGAAAAGAGTAATTCTCCCTTCTCTCATTCAGAACCGTGCATGAGACTTTCTTCTCGCACGGCTCCTAAGTGATAAAAAAATTTGCAGAATCATTTGATTCTCTTTTTTTTTTATTACCTTCCTCGTGTATGTATAAGATTGAATATATTCAATTGATAGAAAGAATAACTAATCCTTAACTTCGCGAGGAATCCTTACTCAGTGGTTATTATACTATCTAATATAGTATGTAAATCATTTTTTTCTTCTTTTTTTAAGTTCAGTTATGAAAGAGTTAAAAAGAAAAAATAGAAACCATCTGATTTAAATCGTTCTTAATAGTCATGAGATGCTCATCTTAGGGTAATCTTTTTGTCGACGGATGCCTTCTTTTTGACACTCGTAGTTTCTGAAGAATGAAAACTTACTATGTAGCATCTACAATAAAAGTAGACGTCAATCTGATCCTTTGTTCAAAACTACCCGTAATAATTCATTTGTAAAAGTTATTTATTGTATTGGGGTGGCGTTCAATCAAACAATTGAGTTTGTTTCTTACTTTGCTTTACCTTAATTCAATTCAAATTTTTGGTAAAAGTGATGTCTTAGTCCAAGTGGGAATAACAATGTTTTTTTCACATGTCTATAGAGTTTTTATAAATAGAAACAAACATCTCTAAAAAAGATATTGTATGTAATAATTTATCAAACGAATCGCACTCCTTCATATACATCGGGGGTCCATTGATGAAAAGGAACTAAAGAAAGTTTGAATGCAATTCCTACCGTTACAGATAGAAGTGCAATCCAAATTCCTGGAGAGTTGTACATTTGTGTATTTATAAGACCATTGGCTATTTCTTGAATTTCAATCTCACCTCCGGATAGACCATATAGCCAAGAAAGACCATAAGCAAGAATGGAAGAACTTGTTCCACCCATAAGTAAATATTTCATAATAGCCTCATTAGACCGAACATCTCTTTTGGTATATCCAGATAATAGATAAGAACATAGACTTAAACATTCTAAAGATACGAAGATAGTTGTTAAATCATTAGCACCACATAAAAACATTCCTCCTAGAGTAGCTGTTAATATGAATAACAAAAACTCTGTTACAGCCATTTCTGTACATTGAATGTATTCCACGGATAGAGGAATACACAAAGTGGAACATAATAAAATAAGAAACCGAAATATTTTATTAAAATTGTTTGTTTGTAAATTGCCAAAAAAACTGATCGTGGGTTCTTCTCTCCATTGAAATAACAAAAAAGTCATGCTTAGCACTAAACTTGTTAAAGAGATGAAATAAAACCAAGTTGTCTTTTTCTGATCAAAAATGACATCGATTACTAGAAGAAGAAATAGGCCGAAAATCAGGATGCATTCTGGGAAAATGGAACTTCCATAGAAGAGAAGCAAATGAAATTCTTTCATAAAAATAAAATAAATGATTTTAAGGTATAAAAAATGCATTTTTCATTTTGTCCGGATCATTACTTACTAACTTCAATTAATCTTCGAGCAACATTTTATTTAGAATCTCCTTATTATCATATCATTATATCTATGATTTCTTTTTCATTCTTCTTTTCCTTTCGTTTTCGTTTCAATAAAATTTGTATCAATTTTGAGAAAGTAAGTTTTCTTTTATTGATCAAAGTGGAATAGATATCTATTTATACTAGTTAGTGGATTAACGGTAATGCGCAAAAGCTTTATTGGATTCTGCCATTTTATGGATCTCTTCCTTCTTGCGTATAGCATTGCCTTTCTCTCTGGCAGCATCCATTATTTCGTAACTTAATTTGAATTGCATATTTGGACCAGAACGTTTTCGGGATGACTCTAATAACCAACGAATCGCAAGTATTTTTCCTTTTTTCTCTTTTATTTCAATGGGAACTTGATAAGTGGATCCACTTACACGTTTTGATTTTACTATCAATTTGGGAGTTAATTTGTCTATTGCTTGACGTAGAATAATTAGTGGATTTTTCTCTGTTTTTTCTTGAATCTTTTCTAGAGATTGATAAAAAATTCGATAAGCTAATGATTTTTTTCCGTTCTTAAGAATACGGTTAACGACCATGTTAACTAATCGATTATGATAGATCGGATCAAATTTATCAATTTTCTTTTCTACAGTACTTTGGCGTGACATGAGTGTGAAAAAGGTTCATAATTTTATTTCATAAAGACTAATCATTACTTATTTAGGCTTTTTAACTCCATATTGTAGGGTAGATCTCTAAAGGTATCAAAGATCTCCCTCCAAACCGTACATACGACTTTCGTCGGATACGGCTTTCCACATGATTCTATTTGCATAGAATAGAAGATATTCATTCTTATGCATAAAATTATGTTTACTCATTCTCAATTGAGTATCCGTTTCCTTTCTTTTGCTATGATTAGAAATCTTGTATTTTCTATATCTATACGATTAGGTCCTTAGGTTTAAAAAAGAGTATAAAAAAGGAAAAGGTGTTTTAGATCAATGCTATTTGAATTGAGTCTGCTCCAAAAAAGTCAAGACATTTCCAATTTTATGTTAACACACACTAAGTAAGGGAAAACTTATAAAATGAATTCAATATTAAACCTTAGACATATATTATCCTTATTGTTTTAGCCTGCTCTAGTCCCCTTAGAAAACGTTCGTTATTGGGTTAGCCATATACTTTACATGTTTTTAGCAATTGACATGGCATCATCATAAAATGATACAAATCTTAGATAAGAATATACAACGCACTAGAACGCCCTTGTTTCCGGTTTTTGACTGAGACAGCATCTAAAATTCCTCGAATTATGTGATATTTAACACCGGGCAAATCTTTGACTCTTCCACCTCTTACTAATACTACAGAATGTTCTTGTAAATTATGGTCAATACCAGGTATATAAGCAGTGATTTCATATTTAGAAGTTAATCGTACTCTGGCGACTTTGCGTAAGGCAGAGTTTGGTTTCTTAGGGGTGATAGTGGAAAAGTTGACAGAAAAGTTACCTTTACTGCCACTATATAAAACCGTACATGAGAATTTCACCTCATACGGCTTCTCGTTCAATTCTTTTTAGGACATTTTTGTTTTTCGAGTATTTGAAATATATTATATATATAGATTATTACTGTAACTGTAATATGTATTATATAGATTATATTCTATTTGTATATAGCAATAATACTCTTATACAATAATACTCTTATAGAATAATACTCTATTCTATATATTCTATTTACTTTATTATGTATATTCTACTATTCTATTTACTTTATTATGTATATTCTACTTTTTTGTAAAGAAAAACTATTCGAATCCTTCGGGGTTCATTTTTCTTTCTCTATTAAAAACAATAAGAGTGATAATCTTTTTTTTATCCATTTTTATTACTTCATATGAACATTAACATGCTCAATTTTTATTGATATCTCGAAATATCATTTCATCACAAATTCAATTCAAAATTGACGGGTTAATGTCAGCTTATCCATGTAGTTATGCATTATTTGAACTGGGAATCAATTTGATTCAAAATTTTGACTTTTGTGCTTTGGTTTGGGTGGCATGGTTTGGATACTGAGAATTATTTCGATGACCTATGATAAAATGGTATCAATAGAATATATGTTCCGAGCGGCTGTGTGCACCAATTGGCAATATAAGTTAAGAAAAAAGTGAAGAAAATAGAGGAAAAGTTTTTTAAAATGCAGCAATATGAATATAAGCCTATTTAGTTACAACTTTTGTTTTTAACTATAAAATGTCAATTTGGAAATTGTTACAGAATGATTTCATTCTTT